TTTTTATAAAATTAATAGGTAACATACTGAACTATAGCTCAATGGTAGAGCGATCCACTCATAATGGATTGATCTCAGTTCAATTCTGAGTAGTTCAACATATAGTAAATACTACATGAATATGATGTAGGTTCAGATAGAACGCTAGATAGAGACATAACACATGCTAATGTAGATAGCAGATATTTTTATAATATTTGTTAAATACGTGTACAGGTGAGTATATGGATTATATATCCTAATAAATGCAGGTAGTAGCTAGTAGTAGTATTAAATTAGATTTTTTAATATTATTACTGTATATAGCTAGCCTATAACTTATATTCCATGATGGAAGTCATAAGGAACACATAGAATTTTTTCTACTACTATTAGTAGCAGCAGTGAGGAATTATTGACAATGATCTAACGATTGATCATGTTATCTATTAAAGTTTTGAGAGATTATTAAACTACATGTAGTGTAATATTTTTACTCAATAATGCTTTATTCTAAAATTCAATAATGATGAATGAATAATTTTAAGCTATATATAGTGTATAAATTATAGAATTAGTACTTACAAAGATATGTGCCAGCAGTAGCGGTCATACATACAGTGCAAGCGTTTATCGACATTGGTTTAAAGGATTCGTAGGTGTATGTAGTAGAGTTTTTCTTTATTTTTAATATAGAATTTTTCTACTGTATTAAGTAATATATATAGAAAGATAAAATATTATGACATATATAAGACTGCAAGGTAAATACAGTGTTAAAATTGACACTAAGGAATGAAAGCTATAGTAGCGACATGGATTCGATACCCATTTAGTTATAGCTGTAAACTATGTGTACAAAGAATATGCTATATATAGTATATGATTAAATAAATATAAAGTACACCACCAGCTTAGTACGTTTGCAAAAATGAAATTTAATACATTAGACGGTTATATACATATACAGTGGATTATGCTGTTTAATTGGACGATACTCCTAGTACCTTACCATAGCTTGAATTTTAATAATTTTTTTATTATAACAGGCGTTACATTGTTGTCGTCAGTTCATGCTTAATGGTCTTTTATTAAGTTAGACAATGAACGAAATCCTTGAATTTTCTTACTATATACAGTATATAAATATCTATTTTATAATTAATAATTCATTCAGGAGGGTAAGCTATATATAGTAACAATTATTTATTAATTTAAATAATGTATATACTTATTAAATACAGTATGAAATTTATGTAGTTATATAATTTATTATTTATATGCTATATGTAATAGAAATATTGATATATTATAGAAATATAATATGAAAAAAGGTTGAAGACTAATCCTCATGATCCTTATGCTATGGGCAACAGGTGTAATACAAATTTGTAATCAATTATATGTGTAGCTATATACAGTATTGAATTTACAAAATAAAGAAAAATTTCTTAAATTGGATTATAGCCTGATACTTGGCTATATGAAACAGGAACTGTTAGTAATCATAAGTTAGTATACTATGGTGAATATTTCATATATTTCGCACTAATCACTCATCAATAGCATAAATACTAATACTAGTATATGCGTTATGATTTTATTAATTTAAAAATATAATGGAATACTAGCTATATAAGCTGATATGCTATAAGTTGAAATACAGTTCGAGTAAGGGAACTTGCTCGGGATTTATAATTACATTATCTATTCTTTTATCTACTTCCGACGATCTACTGCATGCAGTAGATCGTCGGACTTGGAAATGTGTAGTATGATTTTATTAATCTATGTATTATAGTTTACTTTTATAAATTGATATAAGCTATATACAGTAGGAATTATTTATCTTATAATTTATATTAATCTATATTATATGAAGCTTATAGTATTGTTATTTCCTATATATTTTATACTTTATAAATCTATAATATATATAGCTAACAATATACTAAAATCATATAGGATGAAATATATAATGTATACAGTTTATAAGAATCATAAATTAAATATTTATATCTCTATAATGTATACAGTTAATTATTATATTAATTATAATCTTTATTAATTATAATATATGTAGTTAACAATAAGAATTATTTACTTAAAAATGAGGTATATCTTCAAGCCCGTCGATCTACTACATGTAGTAGATCGACGGAAGTTAATAACAATGTAATTTAAACTTTTTATAATTTATAACTTACTATATCTAGTATAGATTATCAAAAACATAATTTACTCTTTATTGAACTATATATAGCTTTACAAATAATTAAATCTTTTATATTATTGAATAATAATTTAACTATAATTTATAAATATTTAAGCTATGAGTAATAGATAAATTTAATCCTACTACTGTTAGTAAGTAACATTTAAGATATTAATAATTTAATTTATAGAATTGAAAAAAATATAATACATATAGCTTATATCTCAACGGTTAGAGAGTCTGATTGATAATCGGAAGATATAGGTTCGATTCCTATTAAGCTAAATATGGCTTATCTTTTAAGTAAAGATATAAAATTGAAATGCAAATAGCACTTGCAGCTAAATATATTGGAGCTAGTATAGCCACATTAGGACTAGGAGGAGCAGCTATAGGTATTGCTTTAGTATTCGTTGCTTTAATTAATGGTACATCTCGTAACCCTTCATTACGTAGTACATTATTCCCTCAAGCTATCCTAGGTTTCGCTTTATCAGAGGCTTGTGGATTATTCTGTCTATTAATCTCATTCTTACTACTATATGCAGTATAGATTTATTCTTTTAAATTATTACTTATTTAATACTATTGTATATTATTCAATAATTTTATATTGTTTACTACCATATACATTAGGTTTTATTTAAGTTTTAATATTTATTAATTATTAGTAAATACAGTATAAATTTATGTTTATTATAATATTAATTATTACCTACTACTGATAGTAGAAATGTATACGATTATGATGAAATGGTAAACATAGTACACTTAAAATGTATAGGCGTTTAGCCTTGTGGGTTCGAGTCCCACTAATCGTAATGTTCTTTACTATATACATTATAGTTTTTATATAAAATAATTCATACTACTAATAGTAGAGATTTATTAAAAATATAAATATTTATAAAATATAATAAATTACAAAAATAGTACTATACGTAGTAAGAGATAGTTCTAATGTTGGTAATTAGAGTTATATTGTAGCTATAATGCTTAAGGCTGCGACTGTTCGATTCAGTCCTATCTCAATATAAGCTACAGGTAGTAATAGTTCAATGGTAGAATATTCGTATGTGGCACGATCAATCTGAGTTCGAATCTCAGTTACTATCCTTAGTAGGTTTTATTAGCTTAATTGGTAAAGCATTCGTTTTGTAATCGAAAGAGTATAGGTTCAAATCCTATATAAAACAAAAAAAGATCCTATGATCTAATGGTATGATGCTACTTCTTCATAGTAGATATACGAGTTCAATTCTCGTTAGGATTATATACTATATACAGTATGATTTTTAATAAAATAAATAGTTTAAAATATGTTAATTAATATATACTATCTACATTATATAAATACTTTATTATTAATAAAAGATTTACTACTATATAGATTGTAAATTTATTCATTATTGTAAGTTTATTAATATGGATTATTATTAACTATCTACAGTAATATATTTATAACTTTATAATATAGATAAGTATAAACTGTATATAGCTATAGAATTATTAATTTATTAATGTTATTTATTATTAACTATATACAATTATAGAACTTCCGTCGATCTACTGCATGCAGTAGATCGACGTACTTGGAAAATAAAATATCTATGTATTAATAAGATATAATATATGTAGTTAAAGATTATTAATTATTAAAGTAAAATTATATTGTAATAAATACAGTTATCAAATATTGATTTTTTATAAGTTAATTATTTATTATTTAATAAGTTAGTAGTAGTATGATAAGTTATATTTATAAAAAAATGTATATTATATATAATTAGCTGCAAGTAGTATATATTATTAAAATTTAACATTATAATTAATCAGCTATATATAGTACTATTATTATATTAAGAGATATATAAAATTACATAATTATTTAAGCTATATATAGTATAGATAATATTTTTATATAATTTAATATTTTGTAAATACCTACTACACATAGTAGAGAATGTCGTCTAAAGGTTAAGACTCTTATCTTTTAAATAAGCTATGCTGGTTCGATTCCAGCCTTTCTCATTTTGAATTATTTTTCATTATCTTTTCTACTACATACATTATGACAAATAATATAAGAGGTTATATTCAATTACACCCATTCCACCTAGTAGGTCCATCACCTTGACCTATATTTACTAGTTTTAGTTTAATGGATTTAGCTTTAAGTTTAGGACTTACTGCACACGGTTACATTTCTTCATTATATCCAATACTATTAGCTATACTAGCTGTATTATATAGTATGACTTTATGATTTAAAGATATTATAGCTGAGAGTAGCTACTTAGGTGATCATACTATAGCAGTTAAAAGAGGACTTAATCAAGGATTTCTGCTATTTGTATTAAGTGAAATCTTAATATTTGCATCACTATTCTGAGCTTATTTACATTCAGCTTTAAATCCTACTATGGACATTGGTATGCAATGACCACCTATTGGAATTCCAACAATATCACCAGCTGAATTACCACTACTGAATACCATAATACTGCTAGCTAGTGGAGTTACTGTAACTTATGCACATCATGCTCTTATTAATGGTAATAGAAGCCATACACTATATGGTTTTATATATACTACAATACTGATAGCTTTATTTGTATATTTTCAATTCTTAGAATATAGATATGCTGGATTTACTATAAGTGATGGTGTATATGGTTCTACTTTCTTTAGCTTAACTGGATTACATGGATTACATATGATAATGCTTACTATAATGCTTATTATATGTAGCTGAAGAGTTTATAATTATGACTTTACTAATACTTCACATGTTGGAGCTGAAACTACAATTCTTTACCTACATGTACTAGATATTATTTGATTATTTATTTATATAATTGTATACTGATGAGGTTCATAAATATTCTTTTATTCTAATACTACTAGCTTATATTATTTATATAATTTATAACTCATATATTCTTACTATATGTATTATATAAATTTATACTTATGATTAATATATTTAGGTATTATATATACCAGATAATTTGTATATTTTTAAGTTTATATTTAAATTACTACATACATTAGATAATTTACATTATTTTTATTTAATTAATATTCTTACTATATCTATTAGAGTATTAAGTTTTATAAATTATTTATATTTTTCAAGCCCGTCGAGCTACTGCATGCAGTAGCTCGACGGTAGTACATTATGCTTTTAAGCTCTTTATATTTTGTATAAATATAACTGTACATAGCTTATATAATTGTTAATCTATAACATAAATAACTATTATTGTATATAGCATATATATAAGATTATTATAACTATATGTAGTATAAAGATATATATTTTATAATTATTAACTTTTATATGCTAGATGTAGTACACTTTATTTTAATGAATATAATTACTTTCAAGCCCGTCGATCTACTACAGGTAGTAGATCGACGGGTGTAGGCTTTATATTCTGTTTATCTAAATTATTGTAATACACATAGTAAACTTATAATTAATAATTTATTTAATAAAAATGTAATCTATATAGTAAACTTACAATTGTAAACATATTTAAGATAATTGTAATGTATATAGCAAAGTATAGTTTATATTATCATTATTAATTTTATAAATATTCTTTTTTCAAAACTCATCGATCTGCTGCATGCAGCAGATCGGTGAGACTGTCTATAGTATTCTTTATAATTATTAAAGATAAATTAAAGGTAAGATTGTACTATATATAGTATAAGAGTATAGCTCAATGGTAGAGCACATGTCTTCAACACATTAGATGATAGTTCGAATCTATCTACTCTTGATAGCATATAATTTAAAGGTTAGAATATATTATTACGAATGATATTATATAGGTTCGAATCCTATTATGCTAAATGTTATTAATTAGTTTAGTAACTTATATAGTATATATTTCTTATAATCAAACATGTATTCAACATGTAAATAGACTAGCTGTAGTTATACTTTCATTCCTACTATATTTAGCTTGAGAAAGTTTAAATATTCAATATAGTAACTTTACTATATATAATGATTGATTTAGCTATACACCTAGTAATATACCTATTATTATTTTAACACTACTAGTAGTAGTAAGTTTATTAGCTTATACAACAGTTAAACAAAGATATTTAATTAATAATTCTTGATTATCTATATTAATTATAATAAATATAGCAGGTCTTATATTATTTCCAATGGTTAATGATTTAATTCCATTATATGTTATAATAGAGTTACAATCTTATTCATTATATCTACTTACTGGAGCTTATAATAAATCATATAATTCAACTAGAGCTGCTATTCTATATTTTGTAACTGGAGGTATTGCTTCTGTTCTTATACTACTCAGTAGTTGTGAAATCTATGAAATTACTGGTCTAACTAATCTAGTAGATATAGCTACATTTTATAATAATATTGATTCTATATGAAGTCCATTTAATATACTACTTATAGCATTAATATTTAAAATGGGATTAGCTCCATTACATTCATGAAGTATAGCTGTATATAGTTATGCACCTATATATATTACAGCTTATATAAGTATAGTAGCTAAAGTTTCAATTATTTCATTTATTTATATACATTTAAATGCTATCAGTAATGAAGTTTTAATTATTTGTTTCTATTTATCAGTAGCTGTAGCAGCTTATGTTCCATTATATCAAGTTAATATTAAAGCTATATTAGCTTATAGTGGTATTTTAAATTTTGGATACTTACTAATAGCATTAATAAGTTCAGATATTGCATATAATTTATACTTAATTCAATATAGTCTAACACATGTAGCTATATTCTTATGTATATTTGGATTCAATACATATACTAATAATGCTACTTCAATTTGAAGTCCTATAGTTAATATTAATCAATTAATTATACCTAATAAAGCTATATGTATTTTATTAATTATTTTACTGCTATCTCTAGTAGGAATTCCACCATTACCTGGATTCTTTGCTAAATATTATGTTATAGTTAGTCTTATTAATAATGGATATACATTAGAAGCTTTAACTATTATATTCTTTAGTGTATTAGCTACATATTATTATGCCTTTATAATTAAACAATTAGCTACAAACTTACTATCATCTAGTATTAAATCTGAAAATAACATTAGTAAAATATTAAGTTTATTATTAGCTATATATAGTGTACTTTTAATTAGTTTCTATATGTTTATACCAACACTATTAGATGGTTTAGTATTATTAACTACATAATGTTTACAATTTATTTATATCTAGTACCTGTAGTAGCTTTAGCTTTAATATTTATTAATTGATTATTAGCTACCAGTAATTCATATGTTGATAAAGCTGGTCCATTTGAATGTGGATTCACTTCATATCAACAATCACGTGCTGCATTTAGTGTAGCTTTTATATTAGTAGCTATATTATTCCTTCCATTTGATTTAGAAATTTCATCTATTCTACCATATGTAGTAAGTGCTTATAATAATAATATTTATGGACTTACAATACTACTAATTTTCTTAGGTATGTTAGTTATAGCATTTGTATTAGAAGTAATGCTAAATGTATTAAAAATAGATAGACAATTTATTAAAGACAATAGTAATAGTGAATACTATAAATAATTATTCTTTTAAACTTACTATCAGTATTAGATTAATATTAATTTTTTATAAATGATATTATAATACTACAGATAGTTATATTTATACTTAAATTATATAAAAACTTTAATAATATATGTAGTAGAAATAAACTTGGACCTCGGTCTGCTAGCAGACCGAGGAGATTTAGATATTTGTAATACACGTAGTAGATATTAGTTATTATATTAAATACTTAAAAATAAATAATACATTTAGTATAAATTAATATATTTTATTAACTATTAATTACATAATGTATACAGCATCTTTATTATAAATTATTAGATTCTTATAATGTATATTCCAAGCCCGTCGATCTACTGCATGCAGTAGATCGACGGAAGTAAATTATAAATTAATTAATAAATTAAACAATTATTATATTACATAATATATGCAGCTTATAAAAAACTAATATATCTTTATAATGTATATAGCTTAAATAGATTTATTCTATTACAATAATATAACTAGTATATAATCATATATATAGTAGAAGATATTTGTAATTATTTACTATCAGTATTATATATTTATATAATTTTAATATTGTTATTATTCTTACTACATGTAATAGGTATTTATTATATCTGAAATCTTCATTATTATTAAAAACCTTACTACACATAGTATATAATTTTAATAGTATTATTTATTATATATTTTATAAATTTATTATACTGTATATAGCTTGTACCATTACTTTTTTATTAATTAAATAGGTACCGTATTCATACATATTACAGCTTTTAATGAGATTAAAATAATCTATAGAGATATAGTCAAATGATAAAAATTGAGCTAAATTTAAAACTTTATAATGCACACAGCAGAACATACTACAATGAGTTATGTAACTCGTTGATTATTTAGCACTTCACATAAGGATATAGCTATACTATATTTAATATTTGGAATGATAAGTGCTATGGTAGCTACAGCTATGTCAGTTATTATTAGATTAGAATTATCTGGTCCAGGTCCTATGTATTTACAAGGTTCAAATCAGGTATTTAATGTACTAGTAACAGGACATGCAATTGCAATGATTTTCCTATTTGTAATGCCAATACTGATAGGAGGTTTTGGTAACTTTTTCTTACCTATACTAATTGGAGCAGTTGATATGGCATTTGCTAGATTAAACAATATTAGCTTTTGATGTCTACCACCAGCATTAGTATGTATAATAGCTTCTGTGTTAATCGAATCTGGTGCAGGTACTGGTTGAACTGTATATCCACCATTATCTTCAATAAGTGCACATTCTGGACCTTCAGTTGATTTAGCTATTTTTGCTATTCATCTTACTAGTATCAGTAGTCTATTAGGTGCTATTAATTTTATAGTTACTACACTTAATATGAGAAGTATAGGAATTCATTTAACAGATATGCCTTTATATGTTTGAGCTGTTTTCTTTACAGCTATACTACTACTACTTAGCTTACCAGTATTAACTGCAGGTGTTACATTATTATTAATGGATCGTAATTTTAATACTGGATTCTATGAAGTAGCTGCAGGTGGTGATCCAATCCTATATCAACATTTATTCTGATTTTTTGGTCAAAGATGGCCCTGTGTAGTTGTAAAATTACATATGTCTTACACTATATGCTGGAATCTTATATATATACTATATACAGTACATATATATTTATTAATTACTAATGATGTAAGTCTATTATATGTAGCCTCTTTAGTTAAAATATTAATACTTAATAATTTCTATTCATTTATTTACTATATGAAGTATGATTTTATTAATAGAAATCAGCAGATAACCAACAGCTATATATATCTTAAAAAGTATATAAATACTAAATCTAAAAATCTAGTAAGCTTAGTAGGAATCTCAGAGACTATACGTGTAAGTTCTAAAAATATTAAATTTAATCAATGACTTTCTGGTATAATAGATGCTACAGGTAGCTTTAAAGTAAATAAATCTAAACACTGTAGCCTCGAGATAATTATACCTTTAAAAGAAGAAAAATTATTGAAAATTATACAAAATAAATTTGGTGGTAATTTAAAGCTAAGAGCAGCAGATAAATCTATAAGATATAGACTTAATAATAAAAATGATTTAATTCTATTACTGACAGCAGTTAATGGAAATATTCATACTTCTAAAAGATTTACTGAATTTTCTAGAGTATGTAATATATTAAATATTAATATTATACAACCTATTAATTTAGATATTAATAATGCTTGATTTAGTGGTTATTTTGATGCTAGAGGTAGTATTAATTATGAATTTATAAATAAACCTCAATTATTAATTTCTACTACACATAGTTACTATACAGATTTAATTAATTTTAAAAATATATTAGGTGGTACTATTAACTTTGAAAGAGGTTCAAATGGTTACTTTAAATGAACTATATCTAGTAAAGAAGATGTATTGAATTATTATAAATATAATAAATTAAATCCTGCTAGATCTAGTAAGAATAAAAGATTATTTTTAATTAAGTATTTTTATGATTTAGTTGCTACAGGTAGTTATAATGATTTACCTACTTCACTTAGTAATAAAGCTTGATTAAAATTTATAAAATATTTTTTAGAATAAGATATAGTCCACATAGCATCCAGAAGTATATATAATTATTATACCAGGTTTTGGAATTATTTCTCACATTATTAGTACATATAGTAAGAAACAAATATTTGGACAAATTGGAATGATATATGCTATAGGTAGTATAGGATTATTAGGATTTTTAGTTTGAAGTCATCATATGTATATAGTAGGATTAGATATAGATAGTAGAGCTTACTTTACTAGTGCTACTATGGTTATTGCTATTCCTACTGGTATTAAAATATTTAGTTGATTAGCTACACTGTATGGAGGAGAACTTAGATTAGCAGTACCAATGCTATTTGCATTAGGATTTTTATTCTTATTCACAGTAGGAGGTCTTACTGGAGTTATGCTTTCAAATGCATCAATAGATGTAGCTTTTCACGATACTTATTTCTTTTTTAAATCTACTATTAATAAATATGCTACGAGGAGCTAGTAATGATTATTTTGATCAACCTAAAAAAAAATCTGAAATTTTTAAAATTCATTACTATCTGGATTCTGATAATTTTAAATTTAATTTTAATTATGTTTTAGGTTATATACTAGCTGGAGTTGACTTTTTTACTAAAGATTATTTTATATATAAAAGATCTGATCAATCTAATATATATTTTAATAAAGTAATTAGTAAACTACAAACTAAATTTATTTATAAATTAGAACCCTCAACGTATACAGCTTCTATTTTTAAATTATTTCATTTTTTTGATAAAGAATTTTATTTTGAAACCAATCAAAATTATAAGCTATCTCAAGCTTGATTCTTAGGTACTCTAATGAGTATAGCTGATGTATATGCTACTAATATTTATGGTTTTACTTGTATTGATCATATTGTTATTAATTATGCTACTGATAGCACTATTGATCTATTAAGCCAATATATTGAAATTCCTAATAAAAAAGATAATAAAGATGGTACATACAGCTGAATTATTAAAGATCGTGAAAGTATAGATAAAATTCAACATATCATTTTTTCTAATGTACACAGTAAAAATATAAGGGTCGAGAATAAATATCTATAAACTTTATAATGTACAATTATAAAGGGTTGATTTCCTCATTTCAGCTAACGGAAGAATTTTATAATTTTCTACTATGTACAGTTATATTATTTATTATTAATTTTATATTTTTTATATTATATATAGTAAGTTTATTTATACTTAGTTTAATTTATAAATCTTTTATAAAGCATGAAATATGGTTATTAACTACTACATGAATTACATGTTTATTATTTATTATTTTTATAAAAGAAAGTCTATTTAATACTATTATACTTAGATTATTTAGTACTAAAATTTATATTAATTTCAAACCCGTCGATCTACTGCATGCAGTAGATCGACGGTACAAGTTTTTTATTAAAATATTCTACTATAAGCAGTGTTATATTTATAATATATAATGTTATTTATCTAATACATATAGTAATATTTTTTATAAAATACTATTATTAATTATGTTTTTCAAGCCCGTCGAGATACTGCATGCAGTATCTCGACGGAAGTAAATATAGTCTATTTATATATACTATTTATATCTTATAACTGCTATATATAATATAATATTAGCTATATTATCATTTATATTATTACTGCTATATATAATACAATATCTATAATTTCTAATATTTTAATTATATAATACATATAGTAGAAAATATTCTCATAATAATTCCGTGATAATCTATTTCATAAACTCTAATATCTCTACTACATGTAGCAGATTGATGAGTTCAATAGGTTATTGTAGAGACTTAATATAGAATATATAGTAAGATCTATATAAGATAAAGTCCAATTCTTTGATGAAAATCAATTTCTTGTACTCCTTAAGCTATATATAGTACTTACTTTTTATTATAATGGTTATATAATTATAAACTATCTAGAGTATATATTTTTTTTGTTATTATTTTATAACTTTATAAACTACTAATTATTATTATTTTATAACTTTTTCCTCGTCGACCACATATGTGGTCGACGAGGTTGCTATATTTAGTATATATATTTATTTATATTTACTTTTTGATTTTATAATTTTATATAAGCTATATATAGTATTAAAGATTGACTTATTATGTAGTTGGACATTTCCACTATGTATTATCGATGGGAGCCCTATTCAGCTTAATTGCAGGATATTATTATTGAGGATCTGCTATGTTTGGTTTAAGTTATAATAAGGTACTAGCTGAAGCTCATTATTGATTATTATTTATTAGTGTAAATCTTATATTCCTTCCTATGCATTTTTTAGGACTTAATGGAATGCCTAGACGTATACCACAATACCCAGATGCATTTACAGGTTGAAATTTAGTATCATCATGAGGTTCAGTTATGTCTATACTATCTGTAGTACTTGGTTTATATAGTGTACTATATCAACTAGAAAATGGAGAAAATATTAAAGAAGAAGTAGCTGTAACTCCTGACTACTTAGAAAGTAATAATACTAGAAGTAATAGAAATTCAGATATTGAACTAATACTAGCACGTCCAGCTAATTATCATACTTATACTGAACTACCTATACTTATACAAAATATTCATTAATTTTTAATAACTAATACTGCTACTACTAGTAGCACTTATCTATTCTTTTAAATTAAAATTATTAATTATTATCTATATACTTCCATCGAGCTACTGCTAGCAGTAGCTCGATGGATTTGGAAATATACATTATATAAATTATTAATTCTTATATATATATAACTTATACTATATACATTATCTATATTATTAAATATTCATTATTATTAATTATACTACTACTACTAGTAATAATATACTATTTATAAATAAATAAATATATATTAAAATCATTATAATCTATACTATATACTATATACTTTATTAATTATATATAACTAATACTATATATTATATACTTTATTAATTATAAAATATTGGTAATTATTAATACTACTACTAGTAACACTTATTTATTATTTTTAAATAAATTAATTAAATTAAATAAATATAAATCTTTAATCTATATACTATATGTACTATATAAATATTAATTATTAAATATATATTACTAATACTATATATATTATCTAAATTATAAATATTGATTATTCTAACTAATACAGTATACTTTATTTATATTATAACTTAATAAAATCTATAACTTATACACCCGTCGATCTACTGCCTGCAGTAGATCGACGGGCTTGAAAATATACTTTATTTATATTAATTATTGTTCTTAATCTTTACTATCTGTATTATAAAAATAAATAATAATAATAAAACTAATTATTAATTAAGATATCTACTATATGTATTATATAACTTTGATAAATATAAACATAAATATAAATATAATTATTCATATCAATCTTTACTATGTGTATTAGATAATATTAATAATAATAAATATAACTTTTTAATAAAAATATCTACTATATGTAATAGTAAATAATGTTATTAAAATACAAACAATAAACCCCGTCCTTTACGTCATTCACATATGTGAATGACGGAGGCTTGCTGGACGGGTACTAAATATTAATTTTACTATAATGTCTGCTATATACATTAGATAATATTAATAAATCTAAAAATAAATAACTTTAATTAATATCTACCATCTGTATTATTGAATATAAATAATTAATAAAACTAATTAATAAATTAAATATCTACTACATGTACTAAGTATTAATAATAATTTATATCTATTTTTATATAAGTATAATGTCTACTATATATATTAACAAATTTAAATATAATTATAAGTATTATATAAGCTATATGTTTTAGTTAAAATAATAACTTTTTGTGCCGCCTAGCATAGCTAGGCGGTAGTATGTTTTTTATCTATTACATATTAAATCTATAAATAAAATTTTGATAATCTATATAGCTGTAAATAATTAATGTTTTTAATCTAATATATAATATAAACCATAATATAATATATATGTATAATTCTTTTATTTTTATAATGTATATAGCTGATTAAATAATAAAATAAAATAACAAAATTAAATAACTTAATAAATTAACTTACATTTTATAAATATTAACTATATATAGCTACTATTATTCATTAATCAATGAAACTCTATTTGTATAATATATCTAGCTTTAAATAAACAAAAAAAAATACCATATTAAATAAGTAGACAAAATTTTACCTTTTTCGCGCTGCACATAATGTTCCAAGTGAGACCAATTCGCGAAAAAAAAATTTTGAAGCTACTGCCTGTAGCAGTACTTCAAAATTTTTATAATTATAGTACTTTATATTAATTATTTATTATCTTTTTTAATCTTATTATCTTACTAAATACTATATTAATTATTAAATCTTATTATTTTTAATTTATATACTTTATAAAGCTTATTAATTTGAAAAATCAAAATTCTTTACTAAATCTACTATCTCCGCCTTTTTCGTCCACCACATATGTGGTGGACGTAATGCTGCTAGGCGGTTAATTGTTTACTGTATTTAGTAACTATTATTAATCTATAAAAACTATATCTTTTATACTATATATAGCTGTTTATTATTTATATTTTATATCTAATTAATTATATAATCTAAGTTATAATTTAATATATATTATTATTTCTTATTTATATACTACACAGAGTTAACTAATAAATAAATCTAAATTATTAAATAAATCTCATTATGTCCGCCTAGCATAGCTAGGCGGTTAATTATTTACTATATCTTTTCCAAGTCCGTCGATCTACTGCTAGCAGTAGATCGACGGAAGCAACTATTATTAATTTATAAAAAGCAATATCTAATCTAATATATGTAGCTATTATTTTTATATTTCTAAATCTAATAAACTTGAAAATATATATAATATAGATTAATTAATATAATATCTACTGTGTGTATTATAGATTATTTATAAATTGAAATTAAATTAATAAACATTAATGTCTACTATGTGCATTATATAATATAAATATAATCAATTATTTAAATTACTACTATATGTATTAAGAAATATAAACTTATAATAATACTAATCTTTACTATGTGTATTAAGTGTATATAAAAATAACTAAATCTTAACCCGACCAGCTTGCTGGTCGGGCAAATATAAATACCTGAACAATATCTAGTATGTGTAGTGTATAATATCTATATAAAAAATATAAATTTAATAAATACTATATCTATTACTAAATATTAATAAATGTAAATCTAATTAATCTATCTAAATATATACTACATGTGTTATATAATCTTTATAATCTAAATAAATAATAATTATTAATTTTATTAACTTTATGCTATATATAATATACTTTATTGTTATAGATAAATAATATATATTTTAATTATCTTTGTTATATATAGTAATAATATATCTTTATAAATATAAGTTTATTATCAATTAAATATTAACTGTATGTATTGTATATTTTATATAATTAGTTTGAAAAATTACATCATTTTCTAGCCCGTCGATCTACTGCAGGCAGTAGATCGACGGGTGTATAAGTAATCATATTTATAATGTTTAATATCTAAATTATTAATCTATATAGCTTTATTATATAACTTTTAATTTATAAGTATCATTCAATTATCTAGTATATGTATTAGTTAAATTAAAGTATATAAATCTTATTAATTAATATTCTTATTAACTATATGTATTATATAATATTAATGTGTTTAAATAATAATTAAATCTAACCCGTCCAGCTAGCTGGACGGGCAATAATTAGTTTCTTTATCAATATTATTATCTACTATATACAGTATACTTATTAATAAATAAAAATATAAATTATAAATCTAGATATCTACTATATGTATTGTTATTATTAATCTCTATAAAACTAATAAATTTATATAAATCTATACTACTTGCAGCTATACTTAGTTATATAATTATATAAAATATAAATATCTATAAATATTGTTATTAATATTATTACTACTATATATACTAACTAATCTTAATAAATAATAATTTAATTTATAAATGTTATTCTTTACTATATAAGCTATATACTTTAATAAAACTAAATCTAATTAATTAATCTAATATCTGCTATATGTATTACAGTTATTAATAAATAATCTAACTCTAACCCGGCCAGCTAGCTGGCCGGGCAGTACTAGTATTTCTATTATATCTTTTTCAAACTCATCGATCTGCTGCATGCAGCAGATCGGTGAGAGTATGTGTATTATATAATATTCTCTATAATAAAATAATAAATCCATATAAATATCAGCTATCTGTATTATATCTCAGCTATCTATTAAATAATTGTTAATAATAAATAACATCTAAATATATATATAATCTCTACTATATGTATTATGTTATATTAATTATAATAAACTAATAATAAATAATATTCTTTACTATATCTATTACTAATATTACTAAATATAAACTTATTAATATTTATAAATTACTACTATCTGTATTAAATATCAGTTATGTATTAAATAATTGTTAATAATAATAATAACTATTTAATTATATATAGAATCTCTAGTATGTGTATTATGTTATATATAAATAGTTAAATATCAATACAGATCTACTAGGTTTAATTAATATCTATAACTATGTATAATATCTAATATCTATATAATTAAATAAAATAAAGAAATAAATAAATATCTATTATCTATAGTAACTATATTGTTATTAATAAATATAAAATATAATAAATATATCTAATATATACAGTTAATACTATAATTGTAAATAATTAACTATTATATCTACTATATAAAGTATAGGTTTAAATAACTATAAAGTTTACTATATACATTAAGTTTATATTAAATAAATAAATAAATTAAATAAATGAATAATCTTTAATATATGCGGTTTATAATAATTGGATAAATAATCTATATTATCTAGTATAGGTATTGTATAATTAGTAAATATATATATAAATAATACCTAAATAATTTACACTATATGCGGTTTATAATAATAAGGATAAATATATATGAATAATCTCTACTATATACATTAAGTAATACTAATATAAATAATAGCTATAATGTTTAGTAAATATAATAACTATAAAATATGAATAATTTGCACTATATGCGGTTTATAATAGCCAAATATATAAATAATCTCTACTATCTCTAGTAAGCATATTAACTATTAAAGATATAGAATCTATAGTATATGCAGTTTATTAATATTAACATAAAAATAACTAATAATCTTAGCTATATGTAGTTGTATAATAATAATAATTAATAAATAATAATATAAAAATAATCTTTATTAGGTCTACTATATGCCCTTAATAATATTAGGTTTATTTAATCAACAATATCAACTATATGTAGTAGGTTATATTAATGTTTATAAAATAAATTATCTTTAATAAATATAATAACAATATGCAAATTAATGTTTATAAGATCTAGTATATATAGTAAGTAATAATAAGGTTTATAAACTAATAATATTAAGTAAATACAGTATTATATTTAAACTATTTAGCTTTATCTGATCTAGTATATGTAGTATGAATATAAATAATAAATAATATATATGGTGAGTTATATTTAGATTAATTTATCTATTTTATCTAATATATATACTTAATAAATATTAGGGTTTAATTAATTAATTATCTTTAATGTATATAGCAGTATATTATTATAAATAAACTATAAATAAATATAAATTAGATCTAGTAAATATAGTAACTAATTATATAATCTCCATAACTTTATAGATAGCTAATTATACACCCGTCCAGCTAGCTGGACGGGCCAGTTTTAGTATTTGTAAAATCACTATAATCTCTACTAACTATAGTATGAATAAAAGAATAAAAATAAATAAATAATATACCTAGTATGTGTATTAAGTATATCATTATTAATAAACTATAAATTATATCTAATACATATAATAACTAATCTTACAATTAATATAACTTTATTAGGTTTACTAGATGTAGTATAAATATAAAAATAAATATAAAATAAATAATCTCTCAAATATCTAATATGTGTATTAAGTATATAATTATTGATTAACTATAAATTATATCTACTAAATATAATAACTAATTATACAATCTCTATAACTTTATAAATCTATTATATATAGTATAAATATAAAATAAAACTATAAAATAAATAATGTCTCAAATATCTTTTTCAACTCGCCGATCTGCTGCATGCAGCAGATCGGTGAGAGTATGTGTATTAAATATATTGTGATTAATAAACTATAAATAATAACTAATAAATATAGTAACTTATATAGCTTTATATATCTATTAAATGTAGTATAAATATTAAAATAAATATATAAATTAATAGTGTTTCAAATATCTAGTGTGTGTATTAACTATATTGTTATTAATAAACTATAAATAATATCTAGTAAATATAGTAACTTATATAAAAATTTATATCATTTTATAAAGAACTAATTATACACCCGTCCAGCTAGCTGGACGGGCCAGTTTTAGTATTTGTAAAATTACTAATATCTCTATAATATCTACTATATGTATTAATGAATATAAAAATAAATAATAATTCTAATATTTAGTAAATGTATTAAGTATATTATTAATTATTAACTATTTATAATCTATAATACTTACAGCTATATTTAGTATACTTTTATTAATTAATTAACTATATGTAATTGATAAACTTTATATTTCTAATCTTAACTATATATAATGGCAATATTTAAATTATTTAACTTAAACAATATATAGTACTAGTAGTTATATTTAATTAGTATTTTATTTATAAACAATATCATTTCTAGCCCGTCGATCTACTGCAGGCAGTAGATCGACGGGTGTATCTAGACTGAGTAATATTTATGTATATTTATTAATAATCTTACTATATACAGTAGTAATCTAATAACCATTTATATTAATTAAACCTAGTATATATATTAAGTTATATTTAAACTATTTAATCTAAACAATATCTAGTACATACAATTATATTTATTTTATTTAAACTTATTAACTATATGTAATTGATAAACTTTAATTATTTATATGCATTATCTCTATTATATATAGTAGTTATATTTAAACTATTTATATATTAACAATATCAAGTACTAGCAGCTATATAAAGTATATATTTTTATTAATGATTATCTTAACTATATGTAATTGATATATTTAAACTATTTATATTTATTAGTCTCTTCGAACTCATCGATCTGCTGCATGCAGCAGATCGGTGAGAGTACATGTATTATTATTTATATCTTATATAAGTACAATAAAATCCACCCCGTCCAGCTAGCTGGACGGGGAATTCATAGATCTATATAATACCTAATATTTATAACTATATTTAGCTTATAGAATACTATATCTATTATATACACTAAGTTATATCTATATTAATTATCTTTACTATATATAGTATTAATAACTGCAATAATAATTATTTAAATCAGTTAATTATATCTGCTATATATATTAAGTTATATTTATCTTTATTAATGTTTATAATCTTTACTACATATAGTACTTATAGCGGCAATAGTTTAATTTATCAATAATCTCTACTATATACAGTTAGTTATACTTATTTATATTAATAGTATAATTATTACTTCCGTCGATCTACTGCTAGCAGTAGATCGACGGACTTGAAAAATACTTATAGTTGCAATAATTAGTATTTTTATTAATTAATTATATCTAGTGTATACATTAAGTTATATTTATCTTTATTAATATTTATAATCTCTTTTCAAGCTCATCGATCTGCTGCATGCAGCAGAGAGATGAGAGTACATGTAGTAAGAATATTATTATTTAAGTTTAACAATATTGAGTATTTATAATTATATCAACTATATATAGCTGTTAATTTATATATTTATTATTTATTTTATATTTCTATGATGTATATAGCAACCTCGTCGACCACATATGTGGTCGACGAGTAAGATATTTATTTATTTATAAACTTATTATTGCTACCAGTAGTATAGATTTTATATATATATTCTTGATTAACCGCCTATCACATAGTGATAGGCGGAGGGTATAGATCTAGTACCAGTATTGTGTTATTTATTAATTATTTATATTTATTATTAATCTTTATTATTACTATAAGCATTATACTTATTAATATTTATAACTTTATATTATTATTATATTACTATTATATATAGCTGCATATTATATAATATTTATCTGTTTATAATTACTAATACTTATATTAGATATCTTTATTATTTTATAACTTTAATATTTATTAATCACACACGTCGACCACATATGTGGTCGACGTGGACGCTATATTCAACAATATATTTATTTATTAATTATTTATATTTATTACTACTAGGTGTATTAGATTTTATTGATATTAATAACTTATAATTATTAGTAGTATTATTATTATATTTATTATATCTTTATTTATTAAACTATATTACTTTCAAGCCCGTCGATCTACTGCAGGCAGTAGATCGACGGGTGTAAATATCTTTATTTTATAACTTATATTCTTATTAATTATACTAATACTCTTACTAGATATATTTATAACTTTATATCCTTAATTATTACTAATACTTATAGCTGTATCTTATTTAGAAATTATATGTTTATTATAATTACTATACTTTATTAATTATACTAATACTCTTACTAGATATTTAAACTATTTAATATTATTAATTCTTACTAATACCTATAGCTATATATTATATATATTTGTTTATAATTATAACTATACTTTATTAATTATACTAATACTTATACTAGATATATTTCTTATTTTATATTATTCATTATTGCTAATACTAATAGTAGTATCTAATTTATATATTATATGTTTATTATTATTGTTATTCTTTATTATTTATATTAATATTCATACTCATACTCCCGTCGATCTACTGCATGCAGTAGATCGACGGGTTGGCAAAAATATATATTTATAACTTTATATTCTTATTTATAGTTACTAATAGCAGTATATTATTTAGAAATTATATGTTTATTATTATTGTTATTATTTATTAATTATACTAATACTTATTTCCAAGTCCGTCGAGCTACTGCTAGCAGTAGCTCGACGGAAGCAGTATCTAATTTATATATTATTTATTTATTTTAATTATTATACTTTATTTATATTAATACTCTTACTAGATATCTTTACTATTTATATTGTTAATATTATTATTATTATGTATACTCTCATCGCTCTGCTGCATGCAGCAGATCGATGAGCTTGGAAAAATGTAATAGATATTTAAACTTATTATTACTTGCAGCATTATCATTTATTTATTATTTATTTCTAATTATCTATACTACAGATAGTAATAACCGCAATATATTTATTAACCTATATAGCTATTATTAGTAATATCTCTATTATTAAACTTATATTATTTATTAAACCTATATTATTTATTATAAGTATAAGTATTTATATTCATTATTAATTTATTATACATATTTATAACTACATTAGCACACCGGCCACATATGTGGCCGGTGTGCAAGCTGTATATTATATATATTGTTATTTATTAATTATTAATAATCTATACCACATATAGTAGTATTTATATATTTTATTTATATTTATTGATAAGTATATGTATTAGGTATATTATTATTTATAAACTATTAATTATACCGCACATAGTAGTATTTATTTATTAATTATATATTTATTATTTAAACATTATTACTTTCTAGCCCGTCGATCTACTGCAGGCAGTAGATCGACGGGTGTAATTTAACTCTATCTAATATAGACTATTTATTAATCTACTTATTATATATAGCAATATTAATCTATATAATATTAGTTATCTATATTATTATTCTTATTAAATATAACTATTATTAAGTATATCATTTATCTATAATTAACTTTTCAAGCCCGCCGATCTACTGCTAGCAGTAGATCGGCGGGAGTATTCTTATTAAGTTTATTTATACTTTATATTTATATTATCCTTACTGTATATAGCAGTTATTCAGCATATAATTTACTATTATTACTAAGTTATTTATATTCATTATTTATATTATTCTTACTAGGTGTAGTAGTACTTTTATAATTATAAAAAGGGCATAGATTATTAGTAGTTGTATTAGATATAATTTTTATTTAATATTGTTATTTATTACTAATCATTATTACTATATATAACTATATATTTAATCAATTATTTAGTTATTATTATTAGTAGATAAAATTAACATTTAATTCTTTAATATTTATTATCCCGATTCGTCGATCTGCTGCATGCAGCAGATCGACGGAAGTATATGTATTATGTATTTATTAATAAAGTATGATATTTTAAATATATATAAATTATCTTTTTATTTTTTTTAAGCTATATTTAATAGAAAAATAGAATAAAATAAGATGAGAATAATAAAGGTAGACTAGCTATATTTCTTAATATATCTTATAGTTCAAAGGTAGAACAATATACTTCTAATATATAAATATAGGTTCGATTCCTATTAGGATATATATTACATGCAGCATAATGGTTGTTAGATTAATGGTAAATCATAGATCTTACACATCTACTATAGTGGTTCAATTCCACTACAGCCAATAAGGTAAATATAGTATAAATATAGTAATAAATAAATATATTATATGCAATAAAGTTTAATAATTTAATAAGCTATATACATTATATAAATATTAAATAAATAGTAGATTATATGTTTTTAAATAGATAATTACTACTACACACAGTTAATCAATAACCGCCTAGCAGCATTACGTCCACCACATATGTGGTGGACGAAAAAGGCGGAATAAGAATAATTTAGTAATAAAGTTTACATTTTTATAAGCCATATACATTATACAAATAATAAAATACATAAATAAAATATATATATAATTTAAAATATTATTTATGCTATATTTAATAGAGAAAATAGCTTTTTATAAATTAAATAATTGCTGCAATATAAATAAAACACACTACCGCCTAGCTGCGTTTCGTCCACCACAATGTGGTGGACGAAAAAGGCGGAAACAAAATATTGATAAAGTAAATAAAGTTTTATAATTATCTACTATATACATTATAGAAATAAAATAAATATAAATATTAAATTATGATTAAAAGTATATAATATATAGTATAGTTAATAAGATAAAAATATAAATAATTAACAGCTATATCTATTATAAAATAGAGTTTAGTAAATAATAATAGTTACTAGATACAATAGATAATTTAGCTGCCTAGCTATGCTAGGCAGTGCCACTGTATATAGCATCCCCAAATTTTTTTTTCGCAGATTGTTATAACTTGGAGTGTTAAATATAGTGCGAAAAAAAAACAAAATTAAATTTTTGAACTATTTATTATTTTTAAGCTTTATATAGTAAATAAATATTATAAACATAATTAAAATATTAATTACTACCTGTAGTTTAGATTTTATTTTATTTATAAATATATTAAATTTAAAAGATATTAGATAACTAGTATATATAATATATAATTTAAGAATTTTCTAATAATTATTATTTCTATTAGATTTAGTAAGATTATAAAGATTTTATTATTTATAATATTACCCAAAAAAGAATAATTTAAGAATAATGAAGTTTTCACAAATCTAGATAATTTAGAAAACCGCAATCCAGCTAGCCTCCGCCATTCACATATGTGAATGACGTAAAGGATTGCGGTTTTTGACGAATGCATAGCTCTATTAGCTGCTACACAGCCAATAGATCCATGATTAAAAATAAATTAATTTTTTTATAATTTTATTAATCTAGATAGCTGGAAAATATAAAAGTTTTTTTAAACTAAATATTAAAATTTATTTTTTAATTTTATTTAAATATATTTAAAAACATGCTATATGTAGCTAGGCTCCAAATTTTTCGTTGTACCTATTTAACCTTGGATTTATAAACTATGTGTATTATGTAATTTTAATATTTTTATTTTATTAATAATAATAGTTAAGTTAAACTTATTAATTTTTAATTTTTATATTATTACTCCATGTATTATATTTTTTCGCTTCGCTTAATATTTTATACTTTTTTTTCCGTACTGCTATAAGCAGTACGGTTAATTTTATTTTATGTAATTGCAACTACTAGTATATTTATACAAACATTTTATCCATTTTTGTTTCCGCTCTGCTGCAGGCAGCAGAGCGGTTTAGGTTTTAATTTTTTATTTATCTACGCACGTCGACCACATATGTGGTCGACGTGGAAGCTATGAGTATTATAAAATCTAGTTATTTATACACTCTATTTATTTTATTTTTTATTAATTATTATAGCTATATATATTAAACAATCCATATTAATTAATTTATCTAGTTATCTTATAAATTATTAGTTCCGTCCTTTACGTCATTCACGTTAGTGAATGACGAAGGCTGCATGCAGCTGGACGGTTAAGGATTTAATTTTATTCAACTAGTAGTATTATAAAAATCTAAGAATTTATACACTCTATTAAATTTTTATTTTTTATTCTTTGATACTACTGATAGCTTAAATAAAACACCAAATATTTTCTTATTCAATTAAGTTTTAGTTTTAATTTTATCATTTTATCCAGCTAGGAGTATTATAAAAATCTAAACTAAAGAACATCAGATTCCGCACTGCTGCTAGCAGCAGTGCGGTTAATTATTAAAAGCTTATCAACAACTATGTATATTATTAAAATCTATTTATAACATTTATTACTTATTGTATACTACTCATCTCCGAGCCCGTCGATCTACTGCATGCAGTAGATCGACGGGAGTAGAAAAAAAGTATAAATTATTATATAAATTAAAGTTAATATATATTTATTTTTAGTAATTGAGTACTACTGATAGTATAAAAAAGACTCTATAATTATTATTAGTTCCGCACTGCTGCTAGCAGCAGTGCGGTTAAGTATTTAATCCAGCTATGAGTATTATAAAAAACCTAATTCTTTATTAAATTTATATTTTAATTATTTGATACTACTGATACTAGTAAAACTACATTATTATTTATTCTATTTATATTTTATATAATTATTTTCAACTATTAACATTATAAGAATCTAAACTAAGGGATATCATATTCCGCACTGCTTATAGCAGTGCGGTTAAGGATTTAATCTATCTAAATTATTCAGCTATTAGCATTATTAAAATCTATTTATTACATTGTTTTAATTATTTTATATTGCTTATCTCCGAGCCCGTCGATCTACTGCATGCAGTAGATCGACGGGAGTAGAAATTAAACTTAAAATATTTATTATTTAATTTTATTTAGGTTAAACTATAATCATTATAAGCTACGAGTATTATTAAAAATACATGTCTCTTGTTCCGCACTGCTGCTAGCAGCAGTGCGGTTAATTATTTATATTCTCAAACTGCAACTAATAGTTATTAAAAAAGCTATTTATATGTTAATTTAGTTACTAATTGTAGTAGATTTATTAATTATTTATATCTTTATACTTATATGCTATATATATTACTCATTATTTAAAGTTTAAATCCGCATCAATTATATATTGATTTATATTTATTACTATATACCCTATACTATACCTATTTATTTATAGATTTATATTATTTTTCTCGTTGACCACATATGTGGTCGACGAGGGTACTATATACATTATAAGAATTAATATTATTAACAACTATATACATTATAAGAATTAATATTATTGTTATATTATATAAACTGCTATATACATTACTATATTTATAAAAACTTAAATATTTAATTAATACTAAATATATTATTAAGATTTATAGCTATATATATTATAGTTATTTAAAGAATAATTTATATTATTAAAGTTACTATATGTATTATAATAATAAAGATTAAATTAAGACATTTATTAAACATAGTCATTTCTAGCCCGTCGATCTACTGCAGGCAGTAGATCGACGGGTGTATAAGTTATAGATTTATTAATTTGTAATACCTTATACAATTAGCTATACTTATTAATTAAAAATATTATTTATTTATAGATTATTTATTACTTCCGTCGAGCTACTGCTAGCAGTAGCTCGACGGACTTGGAAATATACATCATAATAATTTAAATAAAAAATATATATTAATTAAGTCATGGATATACTATATGTTATATACTTTATATACTTTTAATAATTTATAAAACATTATACTATTAGTTATAATTATTCTATATTTCAAATATTCATTTTATATAATTATAGTAACTTCCGTCGATCTACTGCTAGCAGTAGATCGACGGACTTGAAAATATACATTAATATTTCTTTATAAACTTTTTATTAATTATTTAGATTAAATAAGTAACTATATACATTATGATTATTTAAATATTAAACTTATAACTTACTATATATATTAGGGTTTATTTAGAATATTAATATTAATTAGATTATATTATTTACTCCCGTCGATCTACTGCTAGCAGTAGATCGACGGACTTGGAAATATACATTATGGTTATTTAAATATTTATAATTATTTATTATATTTATAACTTACTATATATATTAAGATTTATTAAAAATATTATTTAGATTTATTTAGTTACTATATACATTAGATTTATATTAATTAATTTATATTATATTTTCCACGTCGTTCACATTTGTGAACGACGTGGTTGCTAGATATATTGTATATATTATTTATATATTTATTTTATAATTTTATTTATTTATTAATTTATTTTATTATTATTTTCCTCGTCGACCACATATGTGGTCGACGAGGTTGCTACATATATTACATTAAAATTATATTTTCTCATTTTCGTCACTCCTCTTTCAGAAATCTTTATAATCTTTACTAAATACAGTATACTTAATTTTATTAGATAATCTTTACTAGATATACTATACTTAATCTTTATAAAATAATATTTACTATTTATTAAATCTTTATAAAATAATTAACTTTTATAGCTATGTGTATTATAAGAATATACTTAATATTGTTAAGGATTATTAACTATTTATAATATACTTTATATTGATTAATAATAACTTATTAAAAATTAAATAATTAACAGCTAAGCTAGGTATAGTAGTATTTTATAGATATAATAATTGAATAATGATTTACTTCCGTCGATCTACTGCTAGCAGTAGATCGACGGACTTGGAAATATACATTATAAGAATTGAGTAATTTATATTATTATTTTCCTCGTCGACCACATATGTGGTCGACGAGGTTGCTACATGTAATAGTAAAAATAATGAACAATTAATTTAAAAATATATAATAGTATTAAATTTTAATAGTTTTTTATAAAAATAGTGATTTATGTACTACAGCTAGTAGACTTTATATAATATTGAAAAGTGTACCATTACTTTTTTAATTTATAATAGGTAACGTAATTGAAATTAATCGTGGAGATATAAATACAGTAGTATGGACGACTATACTAGTATATGTAGTAGATAAGATTTGGATTTTATAAATTAAGTAAAATTAATATATGAACCTATCTAAGCTAGAGATAGCAGATCTAACTCAAAAGATATGAACTGAAACATCTCAGTAGTATCTAGCATAAAACCAACAGGGAGTTAAAGTGTATTGGTGAAAGAAATTTAACTAAGTAACATAGTAGTTCTTTGTAGAATGAAAATAGTAGTTGCTACTACTAATGCGTAGAGTATATACTAAGTAATAAGTACTGTAAAGGAAAGTCGAAATACTAAATTTTATTTTATTATATTGTAAGCTAGTAGAAGTATAGTTTTATATATTTTATAAACAAAGCCTTTTAATACTACATTTAGTAGAATTAAATGTATATAAATGAAAATATTAATTATTAAAAATAGTATAGAAATACTACTGTAAGGAGCAGTCATAGAATGGCGTACCTCTTGTATAATGGGTCAGTGAGTTATACTATATAGCGAAGTGTAAGCTGTATATAATAGAAAAATAATCATAATTTTTTTATAAAATGATAAGTTATATAGTATAGACCCGAAAGCTCAGGATCTAAATATGGCCAAATTTATAAATTTTAAATTTATAAGATTCAACTGCTGTATGTAGCAATATACTCAGAAGAGCTGTATTTAGTAGTGAAAGTCTAATCTAATGAGCAGATAGCTGGTTTTCTATGAAATATATTTTAGTATAGCATACAGTATCTACTAGACTAGATAAATCACTAGTAATTAATAGGGAGTATTTTTCTTATCTATTATTACTAATATCAGAACTAGATCTAGTATTATACTATATAGTCAGTCTTATAGCGAGAAGGTTGTAAGACGAAAAGGAAACAACCTAGACTGCTATGTGTAAGTCCCAAAATGAATACTAAGTGGACCTAATCTTAAAGCTATTCTACAGCTCACTTATTCAATATTTTTAAAGAAATAAATCTACTATATGTAGTTATGTTTTTAATATAATTATATGAAAGTAATATCTACTTCCGTCGAGCTACTGCTAGCAGTAGCTCGACGGACTTGGAAAGATGTATTAGTGTTTTTAATATTAATATATTTAATAAATATCTACTATGTGGATTGAAATAATTTTAAATATTAAAGAATAAAACTAACAGAATTATCTGCTAGGAGCAGTAGAATGTTTAGCTATTTTATTAATTTAATAAAAGTAAGATTCAGCTAGTAGAACAGTAAATATGATAGTAATTATCTGATAATGAATGTGTAACAACTTATCTACTAAGTAATCTTTATTAAGAAAAAATATAAGGGCCTAAGTATACTACTGAACAGCAGATTTTTAATAAAAATAGTAATAGAATATACTACACTACTAGTAGTAAAGAATATGCTGACTTGAGTAACGATAGAGAAGTATAGCTTCTCCTCTATAGTATAAGGTTTAACTATAAATTAACGGTCTCTAATACTACATATAGTAATATATAGTAGATGAGTAATATAACTAGAAATTATATGCTACCGTACTGTAGACCGACACTGGTGTACTACATTTAGCTTAAAAGAAATTAACTTTTTAGTAAAAATGGTAATAGAGAATAGCATAAACTTACTTAATGAACTCGGCAATGAGAAAAACTTCTTATATATGGTGCGACTGTTTAACAAAAACACAGTCTACTGCTAGCTAGCATTAGTCAGTATAGTAGATGATATCTGCCCAGTGTGAGTTATATAATAGCATAAATAATTCATAAACGGCGGTCTTATCATGAGGATCCTAAGGTAGCGAAATTCATTGACGCATAATTAGCGTCCTGCATGAATGATTATACGATGTCATAAATGTATCAAGTAAGTAGTTAGTGAAATAGTAATTGCAGTGAAGATACTGTATATAGCAATAGGTTGACGAGAAGACCCTATGCAGCTTTACTATAGGATTGCATTGTTTTAATTTTTAATCTTGAGTAAAGTAGTAATACACACTAGTATATAAAAATGTAAAACTAATCTAAATAAATTAATATTTTTTATAAATATTAACTGCTAGATACAGTGCAATTTTGGTAGTTTCGATGGGGCGTCGACATCACAAAAAATAACTGATGTGTCTATCTGATTTAGTATATACAGTTGTATTTTATACAAATAATAAATTGAACAGATACAGCTACGCTAGATTGTAACTAGTTATGAAATTATTATAAAAATTTTTCTTATAGGTTTCATTATGATAATTGGATAATAATATAACTGTGTCATGATAGATGTTCTTACTAGAATATCTAGTACGTAAGTATAGTATAATGAACAGACAAGCTACATATAGCTATGATTGTCGATAACGGATCAAAGTTACGCTAGGGATGACATTTGTCCTACTGTGTAGTGATATACAGAAAATAATAAAAATTGGGTGAATTGCAAAGACATCTAGCTTATAGACAATTTGCAGCGAAACTTATATTAGTTCTAGTACAAGTAGTATAGATTTTGATAAATATAATATATTAAATTAACACTATATCTAGTTAATAATTTATATATATTTGATCATTTATAATTTATACTACAGCTAGTAGATATATGGACGTTCAACGACTAGAAAGTGAGTATACTAACAATAATCTTTCCAAGAGAGCCCAACATCTTTTTTTATATAAGCTATCAGTAATAGTGATTTTAATAATTTTAACTTTTTATATATTTTATACCTAATTTTATATACTACATTTTCCCAAATCCATCGAGCTACTGCTAGCAGTAGCTCGATGGAAGTATAAACATTAAAGAATTATAATAATAACATAACTTAATAATCAGTTATTAATATCTACTACAAGCATTATAATTATTAAAGAATTAGATTATTAATAAAATCAAGTATGTGTAATATACATATTTTAGTTTAAAAATTATAAAATTAATTACTGTATAAAGTACATATTTTGATAATTAATACTTTATTTGAATTATAAGCTATATGTATTATAGATATATTATATGCTACAGGTATTATATATATTTTATATAAGATAAAAAAGTAATAAAATGAATAAAATTATCTACTACGAGTATTATAAATTTAAAAGATGATGACATAGTCTGAACTATATAGTAATATATAGGGTATCATTTAAGCTATGATACAGTAACAAAATTGAACAGAGTAATATCGCTAGAGAGTTGATATCGTCAGCGATGCTTGCTACCTCGATTGACATTTTAGTCGAGTATAAATAAGGTGAATTGCAAAGACATCTAGCTTATAGAGTTAGACAATTTGCAGCGAAGTATATTCTATATGAAAGTAAACTACATGTAGTGTAAATTTATTAAATCAATAATAAATAATATTATAAACTATTATAAGCTATATTAAGTATCTAATTTATAAATTAATATCTTAAACAAAAGTATATTTTATATAGTAAACTTTTTATAAATTTAAAGTTTTATATAAGTAAGCTATATATATTATATAAGTTATAAAACATAAGTTAGTTATATATAGTATATAGATTATAAGAAAATATAATATTTATTTAAATAAGCTACATATAGTATACTAAAGGAGTATAAACGTTCAACGACTAGTAAATTGAGTAATATAACAATACATTTACCATGAGCGCCTTAATATTATAAATTTTCTAAAAAATGAAAAAAGTATAATATATGACATAGTCTGAACTAAAATGTAAATTTTAGAAATTAATTTAAAAGATTAATGCTAACAGTATTGGTCGTCTAGGCTCATCCTTCTGGTAGCAGTAACTAGAAAGGGTATGACTGTTCGTCATTTAAAGAGCTACTTGAGATGGGTTAATTACGGCGTGAGCCAGTAATGATTCTATCATCTATTGCAAAAGTCTAGTCTTTTACTTATATGTGTACGAGAGGATTATATAAGGTGTATCTATTGTTAAAATGAGCAATCATATAAGCTACATACATTATAGATTAAGATTGAGTGCGTATCAAATCTGAAACTGAAAAAGACTATACTATATCATTGAAGATAACAATGTTTTAGTATATTTTTTATTTTAAAACATAACTCTACTATGAGTAGTATGTTTTTGAAAATATAACTAATTTATTACATCTCTATAATTAACAATTACGTATTATATTTACCTTATAATTATTATAAATATTAAACTAATGATTACTACTATCTACAGTATGTTTTATCTATTTTATAAAAATATTATAAGAGTACAGTTTATTAATACATGCAGCAAGTATATAAACTTATTTAAAATAAGAATAATACTACTAAATGTAGCTAACTAATTTATAGTTTTTATGTATTATTTAGTTAATAAATATAGCTTAAATTTATTGATTAAGATAATTTAATTTTATTGATGTATGTTTCCAAATCCATCGAGCTACTGCTAGCAGTAGCTCGATGAAGTACATATCTTTATTTATGAATTTATATAATGCTGATAGTAGATATAAAGAATAAATTTTATCTAATTTAGATACTTAATATTATTTATATTCTATACTATATATAGCTTGTATTAATTAAAATAATTAAAAGTATAGGTACTGTATATATATTTTATATATAATACAACATTTTAGTTTTTTATAATAGGATTTATTATATTCTGTAATAGGAAAATATTGATTTATTTAATTTTAATTAAGCTATGAGTAATAGTATTTTTGATATAAATAGTATTAAGAATATGAAAAAACTCTACTACATCTAGCATAAGGGATCATAGATTAAAGGTAGATCTTCTACGTTGCATGTAGAGAATATCGGTTCAATTCCGATTGGTTCCAGCTAGTATATGTAGTACAAAAATTAATAAATTTAATGATTTGACTAGATGTACCAACTCCTTGAGGTATTAGACTTCAAGATACTGCTACACCTAATGCAGAAGGTATACATGAGTTATATGATCATATAATGTTTTACTTATGTTTAATATTAGGTTTAGTAAGCTATATACTGTATGTAATTATTAATGATTATAAAAGTAATAGATTTGCTTATAAATATGTTCGTCATGGACAAGTGATTGAAATAATATGAACTATATTTCCTGCAGTTATCCTACTACTGATAGCTTTTCCAAGTTTCATTTTATTATATTTATGTGATGAAGTGCTAACTCCAGCTATGACTATTAAGGTAATTGGATTACAATGATATTGAAAATATGAATATTCAGATTTTGTAGATTCAATAGGTGATACCATAGAATTCGAATCTTATGTAATACCTGATGACTTATTAGAAAAAGGAAATTTAAGATTATTAGATACTGATACTAGTATAGTACTACCAGTAGATACTCATATTAGATTTGTAGTAACTGCAAATGATGTAATTCATTCATTTACTGTACCATCTTTAGGTATTAAAATAGATGCTACACCTGGTAGATTAAATCAAATAAGTGCATTAATTCAAAGAACTGGTGTATATTATGGACAATGTAGTGAACTATGTGGAGTTAATCATGGAATGATGCCTATCAAAATAGAATGTGTAAGTATTACTGATTTTATTGAATGATTAGGAGATAATGCTAAGTCTTAGTAGCTCAATGGTAGAGCTGTACACTGTTAATGTATAGATTCTAGTTCAATTCTAGACTGAGACGCTATATACAGTATAGTTTTTTATAAAATACTTAATTATGTTAATCAAATATTGTTACTATATATAGCTAATAATTTATTCAAATAAAAATGTAATATTTGTTAATACAGGTACTAACTATGATAAATGATTATTTTAAATAAATATTAACTATGTGAATTATATACTTACATCGAGCTACTGCTAGCAGTAGCTCGATGGATTTTGAATTATGTATTAGATAATATTGAAAATTATTATTACTATTATATATAAGCTAAATGTATTAAGTATTTTAAATTTATAATAATTATAACTTTAATAGTATTTTTTTATAATTTATATTGATTTTAGTTAACTACATGTATTATATATTTAATAAGGTATTTTATTTACTTTATTTTAACTATAGGTAGTATATTATGATAATTAATCTTTAAATATTTTATAATCTTTATGAATTTATCAAATATATTTTATTCAAGCTTCATATAGTATAACTTTTATAAATTAAATATAGAATTAGATTCATAAATTTATAAGCTAGGTGTATTATATTATAATGAATATAAATGAGTATAATATATTGTATTTATAAGCTACATGTAGTAGTCATTATGTTCTCAACCGGTGTTGAATATCTATTGCAGCTAGATAGTTAAGGTTCGACTCCTTACATAGTGTAATGTGATTTTTAAGTCTAATATGCTACCAGTATTATTATTATTTTAATAATAAAAATTATAAAATAGGTAATACTAGGTATAATAAATATAGAAATAAATAAAATTCAAATTTGGCTACTTATCACAGCAGATAGTATCGTAATTGGTAACGAGTCTACATTGGGTGTAGGAGACTAGAGGTTCGAGTCCTCTCTATCTGAAATTATATAAATTTTAATATCATTTTTTATAATATTCTATGCCACAACTAGTACCTTTTTACTGAATGAATTTATTAACTACAGGTATTATAGCTATAAGTATATTAGTATACTTAAGTGCTAAAAAAATACTACCTAATATATTAAGATTATTAGTAGCTAGATCTATTATAGTTCGTGTTTAATTTATATACTACATAAAGTAGATAATATGATTAAATTAAAACTTATAATATTTTAAACTAAATATAATCTATATATTAAGTTAATAACTATATTACTAGATAAATCTTTAACTTTTATTATATAAAATAACTTATAAATTCAGCTATCTGGATTAGTATATAATAAGGTCTTTTCATTTTATAAAAACCTAAGCTACATATAGCTGGTACAAAATATAAATTATGTTTTTCTCACCTTTAGAGCAATTTGAAATTAAACCACTACTGATACTTAATCAAGCTAGTAATATTTCAATAACTAACTTTACATTATATATAATAATAGTAGCTTTAATACTAGTATTTTACTTATCAATTATTAAAAATGGTACTTTATCAAGTAATAGATGAGGTGTAGCTATAATAGCTATATATGATACAATATTAAACTTAGTAAATTCACAAATAGGTACTGCAGGTGGTAAGTTTTTTCCATTAATATTTACTATATTTAACTTTATATTCTTAGCTAATATAATATCAATGATACCTTATTCATTTGCAATATCAGCACAACTGGTAGCTATAGTAGCATTTAGTTTATCATTATGATTTGGAAATTTAATACTAGGTTTATACCTACATGGATTAAGATTTTTTGAATTATTTGTACCTACTGGAACACCACTACCTCTAGTACCTGTATTAGTATTAATTGAAGCTTTATCTTATACATCTAGAGCTATATCATTAGGTCTACGTTTAGGAGCTAATATCTTATCTGGTCATTTATTAATGGTTATACTAGGTTCTCTTATAGTAAGCCTTATGTCTAGCTCAATTTTAGGATTTATTGGAGGTGTAGTTCCTATACTAGGTGTAGTAGCTATTACTATTCTAGAATTTGGAATTGCTATTATTCAAGCTTATGTATTTAGTATTATACTTTCTGGTTATATTAAAGATTCTGTAGCTTTACATTAGCATCTTTTAATAAATATATATTCTTTTAAAATAATATTACTCATAGCTTATAAATTTAATTATTATAATTATATAAAAATTACATTATTAGTATTATATATAGCATAGTTATATTATTAATGATTTATACTATATATAATATACTTTTATACTTCTTTATATTTGTAAAAAAACATACTATATGTAGCAGATAAAACCTCTACGCCGTTCTCTATGAGAACGGCGATTAAATTGTATTATTTGTAAAAAGATACTACTTATAGCAGCTAATTATATCTTTATTTTGATAATTTTTATAATACATCTAGCTTATAATTATATTAATAAAATATATAAAATCATTATAGTATTAAATATAAAATTATTTAAAAAGGTAAGCATATGTAGCTCAATGGTAGAGCAATTGTTTGAAGCACAATCTGTCTGAGTTCAAGTCTCAGCATAAGCACATGTAGTATGTATAGATCTAGTAAATTCATTAATTATTTTATACTATATATAGTAGAATTAATGAATATTTTTATAAAATTATCAATGTCAATAATATCAGGATTATCTGCTATATTAGCTGTTGGATTATTAAGTCCAGTACAGAGTATAGTAGCTATGATTATACTATTTGTAAGTGTAGCTATTACATTATATAATACAGGTTTTACTTTATTAGGTATACTGTATGTATTAGTATATGTAGGAGCTATAGCTTTATTATTTTTATTTATATTATCTTTATTAAATATACAATACACAGCAGCTGGTGGAATGAATCCATTAATTATATTTTTATTACTAGTATGTCTAGTGCCATTTGAAATATTTTCAGAACCACTAGGTGTAGTAGAAATAGTACAAAATAATGCAACTGAAGAATTACTAACTGTAGGTAGCTTATTTTATACAGAATATGGTATTATATTATTATTAATAGGTGTTATACTTATTTTATCTGTTATAGGTGCTATATGTATTACAAGATAATGTATATAATAGAATTATTAATTATATTTTTATCAGCACTACTTGCAGTAGCTTTTTTAACTGTAGCTGAAAGAAAAACATTAGGTTATATGCAACGTAGAGTAGGACCTAATGCTGTTGGTTATTATGGTATACTAATGGCTATAGCTGATGCAGCTAAGTTATTATTAAAAGAAATTATTATACCAACTCATGCAGATAAATTAGTGCTATTCCTTAGTCCAGTTATTTCATTAATTTCAGCTTTACTATGTTGAGCTATTATACCTTTTGCACCAGGTGTAGCTATATATGATAGTTCTTATGGATTTATATTAATATTAGCTATCAGTAGTGTAGGTGTATTTGGTACATTATTAGCTGGTTGATCTGCTAATAGTAAATACTCGCTACTAGGTAGTATACGTTCTACAGCTCAGCTTATTAGTTATGAATTAGTACTAACTACAATAGTATTATTAGCTATACTACTAGGTGGTAGCATGAATTTATCAAAATATATTGAAATACAACAAGCTATATGTATTGGAATTCCTTTACTTCCATTAAGTTTAATGTTCTTTATAGCATGTGTTGCTGAATGTGCTAGACCTCCTTTTGATAATGTAGAAGCTGAATCTGAATTAGTATCTGGACATATGACTGAGTACAGTAGTAGTATTTTTGTATTATTTTTCTTATCTGAATATTCAGCTATTTTATTTTTAAGTACTCTAACTAGCATACTATTCTGAAGTGGAGGTACTGGTATTATATTAGGTATTAAAGCTTGCTTCTTTAGTTATAGCTATATTTGAGTAAGAGCTACACTACCTAGAGTAAGATATGATAAATTAATTCACTTATGTTGACTAGTATTCTTACCTGTACTTTTTGGATCTGCTATTTTCATTCCAACTCTGCTATATTTCTTAGATTCTATAATCTTAATCTAAATCTAATTATTCCTATAACATACAGCTTATATTATATAAGTTTTAGATATCTATAATTATTATAATATAGATAGTAGTAATTAATTATAAATATTGTATAAATTATTATACGTTTTATTATATTAACTTTCTACTTCCGTCGAGCTACTGCTAGCAGTAGCTCGACGGACTTGGAAATATACATTATAAATTTATAAATTAAAAATATTATACTTAAATCTATATACTTTTTGCGTCGGTCACTTTGTGACCGACGTGATTAATATTGTTACTGCTAGTAGTTGTAATTAATAAAAACTTAAAGTTATAATTTAATACTATATATACCCTCATCTCTCTGCTGCATGCAGCAGATCGATGAGTTCGAAGAGATAATAACTAAAATATAAGTAAATAATATCTATAATTTTACAATAATATTATAAGCTATTTACATTGAATAATTATATATAAATAAAAAATTAATTGAATTAATCTTATGTAAGCTATATGTATTATACAAATATAAAATATAAAAGATTATTAATTATTAACTACATGTTATATAGAAATACTTATTATTAAAATATATATCTTATTAACTATATATAACATAGAATTATTAAACTCTAATTTATAAACTATAATAAAATATAAATTTATTATTAACTATATGTATTAATAATGTAAAGATATTAAAAATTATAAACTATAAACTACATATAACAGATTATATATATATATTGTTTAACTAAATGTAGTAAAAAAATACTATAATCTAGACACCCGTCGATCTACTGCAGGCAGTAGATCGACGGGCTTGAAATACTTTAGATTTTCATAAACTATAAAAAACTATAAATACTTACTATGTGCATTATAAATTCATTTATTTAATATAAGTAATATTTATAACTATATCAATTATGTAAATAAATATTATTTTTATCTTTATAATCTTAACTATATTTAATAGATAATTATAAACTATAAAAACTAATTATTATTAGCTACATGTATTAGATTATTATCAATTATTTATTATTAATAAGTATATAATATGTTAGATAATTTAACAAAAAGTTTATATTTTATAAGCTACCAGTAGTTGGAAATCTCCTCAATTTCTTTTTAATGAAAATGAATAAAACCATAATGTATCTAGTTAAAATTAATTTGTATTTTTATTAAAAAGGAATTTGTTTGTAAAAGAGTTTATAAACTTAATTAATTTTATAATTTTTACTACATGTATTAGACTTATCAATATAACTATAATAAAAGTTATCAAGTATATACAGTATATATTATTTATTAATTATTTATAAATATTATTAAAATAAAACTACTATATGTAGTGTATAATCGGCCAATCAGTGAATCGAACACTGATCCTATAAGGAACTATATAGCAAATAGTTTAACTGTACCAGTAAGTAAAATTGACCAAAAACGCACTAAATCAGACTTGAACTGACACTTCTTTCAGTGACATTGAAAGGCTCTACCATTAAGCTACTAGTGCTAGCTGAACTAATACGATTCGAACGTATATAGTCTAGACCAAATCTAGATGACTTTCCTATTAGTCAATAGTTCATTGCAATAGATAGATTTGAACTATCATATTAAGATCATGAGTCTTATATGTTACCTATTACATTATATTGCATTTATTATACTCTGTATTATAACTTTTTAATTTATAAAAAAAATATTTACTATCTATCATATCAAGTATTCTTTACTAGATGTAGTAGGTTAATTATATCAATTAATATCTAAATAAACTATAAGATAAATTTATGTAAAATATATAAATAGATAACTTAGATTATCAGTAATACATATAGCTTATTAGATTGATGAAAACTTATTATAAAATGTATAATACATATAGTTATAAGAAATTATAAATATTTCTGAAATCATACTATATGCTATAAGAATATATATAATAAATTAGATGCTTGAGTTATCATATTAATAATACCATTAGGAAAGAATCCATATCAAATAGTAGGTATCAGTAGTGCTATCATTAAAAAGCTTTCTCTATAAGTACAATCACTAGTTAAAGCTATATATGGTGTCTTAATTCCACCAGTTAAACGATTTGTTATTTTTAACATATAACTAGCTGATAGTAGTACAGATAATGTTGCTACTGCACCTAGTATAAATGATCTATTAATTGCACCAGTTAATGAAAATAATTCACCAATAAAGTTAACTGTCAGTGGTGTACCTATATTACAAAAACTAAATATTATAAAGTATATAGCTAGTAGTGGCATATATGTAATAAGTCCTTGATAATAATATATTAATCTATTATGATATCTATCATATAATATACCACCTACTATAATAAATAATGCAGGTGATACAAATCCATGAGCTAGTGATAGTATTAAACTTCCATTTAATCCAATTAATTGATTACTAAATATACCTAATATACATACTGCCATATGGCTTATTGAACTATATGCTACTATTACTTTTAAATCTGTTTGTCTTAATGTAATTAAGCTAGTATATATAATAGTAATTACACTTATTAAATAAATTACTGGTGTATATAGTAGTACAGCTTCAGATAAATTAGGTAATAATAATCTTATTATAGCATATATTGCTAATTTTAATATCACTCCAGCTAGCAGCATTGATCCAGCTAATGGACTCTCACTATGTACTACAGGTAGTCAAGTATGTACTGGTACAAGTGGTGTTTTTACTAATATACCTATACTTAAACTTATAAGTAATACACATTGTAAATCAGTAGATAATACTACTAGACTTATTGATTGATAATCAGTTCTACCTATTAGTATTTCATATACTGCTATCCCTATTAGCATAAATAAACTACTAAATATAGTATATATAAGTATATAATCTGCAGCTTTATCTTTATTATTAGCTCCATATAATCCAATTAATATAAATAAAGGAGCTAAACTAGCTTCAAAATATACATAGAATGCTACCATGTCTTGACACATAAAATTTATTAAAAGTATAATACCTATAGCAAGTATTAATTCAAAATATAATATTGATTTTATATTGTTTCAATTAGCTATTATACTTAATGGTAATAGATAAGCTACAAGTAGTACAAATATATCAGCTATACCATCTGTAGTATAATAAACACCAATTTCTTCTCAATCAGACATAGTAGGTAGTATTATTAAAGCTGAAGCTACTAGTATAATTGCTTTTGAATTATTAGTAATACATCTAGCAGATATTGATACACCTAATATTAATAAAATATATAACAAAGTCATAATGTATGTAGTAAGTTTTTTATAAAAAATGTATGATTAATGGGACTTGAACCCATAAGAATTTAAACCTAAATTAAACGCGTTTACCATTTCGCCATAATCATACTACGGATACTACGTGATTCGAACACGTGGGTTACTAACCTTGGTAGCTCAAATACCACACCTTAAACCACTCAGTCAAGTACCCTATATAGTATCTTACCTTTATTTCGTTAGAAAATGAGAAAATATAATTTTAATGTAATATATGTAGCAACCTCGTCGACCACATATGTGGTCGACGAGGAAAATAATAATAAAATAAATTAATAAATAAATAAAATTATAAAATAAATATATAAATAATATATACAATATATCTAGCAACCACGTCGTTCACAAATGTGAACGACGTGGAAAATATAATATAAATTAATTAATATAAATCTAATGTATATAGTAACTAAATAAATCTAAATAATATTTTTAATAAATCTTAATATATATAGTAAGTTATAAATATAATAAATAATTATAAATATTTAAATAACCATAATGTATATTTCCAAGTCCGTCGATCTACTGCTAGCAGTAGATCGACGGGAGTAAATAATATAATCTAATTAATATTAATATTCTAAATAAACCCTAATATATATAGTAAGTTATAAGTTTAATATTTAAATAATCATAATGTATATAGTTACTTATTTAATCTAAATAATTAATAAAAAGTTTATAAAGAAATATTAATGTATATTTTCAAGTCCGTCGATCTACTGCTAGCAGTAGATCGACGGAAGTTACTATAATTATATAAAATGAATATTTGAAATATAGAATAATTATAACTAATAGTATAATGTTTTATAAATTATTAAAAGTATATAAAGTATATAACATATAGTATATCCATGACTTAATTAATATATATTTTTTATTTAAATTATTATGATGTATATTTCCAAGTCCGTCGAGCTACTGCTAGCAGTAGCTCGACGGAAGTAATAAATAATCTATAAATAAATAATATTTTTAATTAATAAGTATAGCTAATTGTATAAGGTATTACAAATTAATAAATCTATAACTTATACACCCGTCGATCTACTGCCTGCAGTAGATCGACGGGCTAGAAATGACTATGTTTAATAAATGTCTTAATTTAATCTTTATTATTATAATACATATAGTAACTTTAATAATATAAATTATTCTTTAAATAACTATAATATATATAGCTATAAATCTTAATAATATATTTAGTATTAATTAAATATTTAAGTTTTTATAAATATAGTAATGTATATAGCAGTTTATATAATATAACAATAATATTAATTCTTATAATGTATATAGTTGTTAATAATATTAATTCTTATAATGTATATAGTACCCTCGTCGACCACATATGTGGTCAACGAGAAAAATAATATAAATCTATAAATAAATAGGTATAGTATAGGGTATATAGTAATAAATATAAATCAATATATAATTGATGCGGATTTAAACTTTAAATAATGAGTAATATATATAGCATATAAGTATAAAGATATAAATAATTAATAAATCTACTACAATTAGTAACTAAATTAACATATAAATAGCTTTTTTAATAACTATTAGTTGCAGTTTGAGAATATAAATAATTAACCGCACTGCTGCTAGCAGCAGTGCGGAACAAGAGACATGTATTTTTAATAATACTCGTAGCTTATAATGATTATAGTTTAACCTAAATAAAATTAAATAATAAATATTTTAAGTTTAATTTCTACTCCCGTCGATCTACTGCATGCAGTAGATCGACGGGCTCGGAGATAAGCAATATAAAATAATTAAAACAATGTAATAAATAGATTTTAATAATGCTAATAGCTGAATAATTTAGATAGATTAAATCCTTAACCGCACTGCTATAAGCAGTGCGGAATATGATATCCCTTAGTTTAGATTCTTATAATGTTAATAGTTGAAAATAATTATATAAAATATAAATAGAATAAATAATAATGTAGTTTTACTAGTATCAGTAGTATCAAATAATTAAAATATAAATTTAATAAAGAATTAGGTTTTTTATAATACTCATAGCTGGATTAAATACTTAACCGCACTGCTGCTAGCAGCAGTGCGGAACTAATAATAATTATAGAGTCTTTTTTATACTATCAGTAGTACTCAATTACTAAAAATAAATATATATTAACTTTAATTTATATAATAATTTATACTTTTTTTCTACTCCCGTCGATCTACTGCATGCAGTAGATCGACGGGCTCGGAGATGAGTAGTATACAATAAGTAATAAATGTTATAAATAGATTTTAATAATATACATAGTTGTTGATAAGCTTTTAATAATTAACCGCACTGCTGCTAGCAGCAGTGCGGAATCTGATGTTCTTTAGTTTAGATTTTTATAATACTCCTAGCTGGATAAAATGATAAAATTAAAACTAAAACTTAATTGAATAAGAAAATATTTGGTGTTTTATTTAAGCTATCAGTAGTATCAAAGAATAAAAAATAAAAATTTAATAGAGTGTATAAATTCTTAGATTTTTATAATACTACTAGTTGAATAAAATTAAATCCTTAACCGTCCAGCTGCATGCAGCCTTCGTCATTCACTAACGTGAATGACGTAAAGGACGGAACTAATAATTTATAAGATAACTAGATAAATTAATTAATATGGATTGTTTAATATATATAGCTATAATAATTAATAAAAAATAAAATAAATAGAGTGTATAAATAACTAGATTTTATAATACTCATAGCTTCCACGTCGACCACATATGTGGTCGACGTGCGTAGATAAATAAAAAATTAAAACCTAAACCGCTCTGCTGCCTGCAGCAGAGCGGAAACAAAAATGGATAAAATGTTTGTATAAATATACTAGTAGTTGCAATTACATAAAATAAAATTAACCGTACTGCTTATAGCAGTACGGAAAAAAAAGTATAAAATATTAAGCGAAGCGAAAAAATATAATACATGGAGTAATAATATAAAAATTAAAAATTAATAAGTTTAACTTAACTATTATTATTAATAAAATAAAAATATTAAAATTACATAATACACATAGTTTATAAATCCAAGGTTAAATAGGTACAACGAAAAATTTGGAGCCTAGCTACATATAGCATGTTTTTAAATATATTTAAATAAAATTAAAAAATAAATTTTAATATTTAGTTTAAAAAAACTTTTATATTTTCCAGCTATCTAGATTAATAAAATTATAAAAAAATTAATTTATTTTTAATCATGGATCTATTGGCTGTGTAGCAGCTAATAGAGCTATGCATTCGTCAAAAACCGCAATCCTTTACGTCATTCACATATGTGAATGGCGGAGGCTAGCTGGATTGCGGTTTTCTAAATTATCTAGATTTGTGAAAACTTCATTATTCTTAAATTATTCTTTTTTGGGTAATATTATAAATAATAAAATCTTTATAATCTTACTAAATCTAATAGAAATAATAATTATTAGAAAATTCTTAAATTATATATTATATATACTAGTTATCTAATATCTTTTAAATTTAATATATTTATAAATAAAATAAAATCTAAACTACAGGTAGTAATTAATATTTTAATTATGTTTATAATATTTATTTACTATATAAAGCTTAAAAATAATAAATAGTTCAAAAATTTAATTTTGTTTTTTTTTCGCACTATATTTAACACTCCAAGTTATAACAATCTGCGAAAAAAAAATTTGGGGATGCTATATACAGTGGCACTGCCTAGCATAGCTAGGCAGCTAAATTATCTATTGTATCTAGTAACTATTATTATTTACTAAACTCTATTTTATAATAGATATAGCTGTTAATTATTTATATTTTTATCTTATTAACTATACTATATATTATATACTTTTAATCATAATTTAATATTTATATTTATTTTATTTCTATAATGTATATAGTAGATAATTATAAAACTTTATTTACTTTATCAATATTTTGTTTCCGCCTTTTTCGTCCACCACATTGTGGTGGACGAAACGCAGCTAGGCGGTAGTGTGTTTTATTTATATTGCAGCAATTATTTAATTTATAAAAAGCTATTTTCTCTATTAAATATAGCATAAATAATATTTTAAATTATATATATATTTTATTTATGTATTTTATTATTTGTATAATGTATATGGCTTATAAAAATGTAAACTTTATTACTAAATTATTCTTATTCCGCCTTTTTCGTCCACCACATATGTGGTGGACGTAATGCTGCTAGGCGGTTATTGATTAACTGTGTGTAGTAGTAATTATCTATTTAAAAACATATAATCTACTATTTATTTAATATTTATATAATGTATATAGCTTATTAAATTATTAAACTTTATTGCATATAATATATTTATTTATTACTATATTTATACTATATTTACCTTATTGGCTGTAGTGGAATTGAACCACTATAGTAGATGTGTAAGATCTATGATTTACCATTAATCTAACAACCATTATGCTGCATGTAATATATATCCTAATAGGAATCGAACCTATATTTATATATTAGAAGTATATTGTTCTACCTTTGAACTATAAGATATATTAAGAAATATAGCTAGTCTACCTTTATTATTCTCATCTTATTTTATTCTATTTTTCTATTAAATATAGCTTAAAAAAAATAAAAAGATAATTTATATATATTTAAAATATCATACTTTATTAATAAATACATAATACATATACTTCCGTCGATCTGCTGCATGCAGCAGATCGACGAATCGGGATAATAAATATTAAAGAATTAAATGTTAATTTTATCTACTAATAATAATAACTAAATAATTGATTAAATATATAGTTATATATAGTAATAATGATTAGTAATAAATAACAATATTAAATAAAAATTATATCTAATACAACTACTAATAATCTATGCCCTTTTTATAATTATAAAAGTACTACTACACCTAGTAAGAATAATATAAATAATGAATATAAATAACTTAGTAATAATAGTAAATTATATGCTGAATAACTGCTATATACAGTAAGGATAATATAAATATAAAGTATAAATAAACTTAATAAGAATACTCCCGCCGATCTACTGCTAGCAGTAGATCGGCGGGCTTGAAAAGTTAATTATAGATAAATGATATACTTAATAATAGTTATATTTAATAAGAATAATAATATAGATAACTAATATTATATAGATTAATATTGCTATATATAATAAGTAGATTAATAAATAGTCTATATTAGATAGAGTTAAATTACACCCGTCGATCTACTGCCTGCAGTAGATCGACGGGCTAGAAAGTAATAATGTTTAAATAATAAATATATAATTAATAAATAAATACTACTATGTGCGGTATAATTAATAGTTTATAAATAATAATATACCTAATACATATACTTATCAATAAATATAAATAAAATATATAAATACTACTATATGTGGTATAGATTATTAATAATTAATAAATAACAATATATATAATATACAGCTTGCACACCGGCCACATATGTGGCCGGTGTGCTAATGTAGTTATAAATATGTATAATAAATTAATAATGAATATAAATACTTATACTTATAATAAATAATATAGGTTTAATAAATAATATAAGTTTAATAATAGAGATATTACTAATAATAGCTATATAGGTTAATAAATATATTGCGGTTATTACTATCTGTAGTATAGATAATTAGAAATAAATAATAAATAAATGATAATGCTGCAAGTAATAATAAGTTTAAATATCTATTACATTTTTCCAAGCTCATCGATCTGCTGCATGCAGCAGAGCGATGAGAGTATACATAATAATAATAATATTAACAATATAAATAGTAAAGATATCTAGTAAGAGTATTAATATAAATAAAGTATAATAATTAAAATAAATAAATAATATATAAATTAGATACTGCTTCCGTCGAGCTACTGCTAGCAGTAGCTCGACGGACTTGGAAATAAGTATTAGTATAATTAATAAATAATAACAATAATAATAAACATATAATTTCTAAATAATATACTGCTATTAGTAACTATAAATAAGAATATAAAGTTATAAATATATATTTTTGCCAACCCGTCGATCTACTGCATGCAGTAGATCGACGGGAGTATGAGTATGAATATTAATATAAATAATAAAGAATAACAATAATAATAAACATATAATATATAAATTAGATACTACTATTAGTATTAGCAATAATGAATAATATAAAATAAGAAATATATCTAGTATAAGTATTAGTATAATTAATAAAGTATAGTTATAATTATAAACAAATATATATAATATATAGCTATAGGTATTAGTAAGAATTAATAATATTAAATAGTTTAAATATCTAGTAAGAGTATTAGTATAATTAATAAAGTATAGTAATTATAATAAACATATAATTTCTAAATAAGATACAGCTATAAGTATTAGTAATAATTAAGGATATAAAGTTATAAATATATCTAGTAAGAGTATTAGTATAATTAATAAGAATATAAGTTATAAAATAAAGATATTTACACCCGTCGATCTACTGCCTGCAGTAGATCGACGGGCTTGAAAGTAATATAGTTTAATAAATAAAGATATAATAAATATAATAATAATACTACTAATAATTATAAGTTATTAATATCAATAAAATCTAATACACCTAGTAGTAATAAATATAAATAATTAATAAATAAATATATTGTTGAATATAGCGTCCACGTCGACCACATATGTGGTCGACGTGTGTGATTAATAAATATTAAAGTTATAAAATAATAAAGATATCTAATATAAGTATTAGTAATTATAAACAGATAAATATTATATAATATGCAGCTATATATAATAGTAATATAATAATAATATAAAGTTATAAATATTAATAAGTATAATGCTTATAGTAATAATAAAGATTAATAATAAATATAAATAATTAATAAATAACACAATACTGGTACTAGATCTATACCCTCCGCCTATCACTATGTGATAGGCGGTTAATCAAGAATATATATATAAAATCTATACTACTGGTAGCAATAATAAGTTTATAAATAAATAAATATCTTACTCGTCGACCACATATGTGGTCGACGAGGTTGCTATATACATCATAGAAATATAAAATAAATAATAAATATATAAATTAACAGCTATATATAGTTGATATAATTATAAATACTCAATATTGTTAAACTTAAATAATAATATTCTTACTACATGTACTCTCATCTCTCTGCTGCATGCAGCAGATCGATGAGCTTGAAAAGAGATTATAAATATTAATAAAGATAAATATAACTTAATGTATACACTAGATATAATTAATTAATAAAAATACTAATTATTGCAACTATAAGTATTTTTCAAGTCCGTCGATCTACTGCTAGCAGTAGATCGACGGAAGTAATAATTATACTATTAATATAAATAAGTATAACTAACTGTATATAGTAGAGATTATTGATAAATTAAACTATTGCCGCTATAAGTACTATATGTAGTAAAGATTATAAACATTAATAAAGATAAATATAACTTAATATATATAGCAGATATAATTAACTGATTTAAATAATTATTATTGCAGTTATTAATACTATATATAGTAAAGATAATTAATATAGATATAACTTAGTGTATATAATAGATATAGTATTCTATAAGCTAAATATAGTTATAAATATTAGGTATTATATAGATCTATGAATTCCCCGTCCAGCTAGCTGGACGGGGTGGATTTTATTGTACTTATATAAGATATAAATAATAATACATGTACTCTCACCGATCTGCTGCATGCAGCAGATCGATGAGTTCGAAGAGACTAATAAATATAAATAGTTTAAATATATCAATTACATATAGTTAAGATAATCATTAATAAAAATATATACTTTATATAGCTGCTAGTACTTGATATTGTTAATATATAAATAGTTTAAATATAACTACTATATATAATAGAGATAATGCATATAAATAATTAAAGTTTATCAATTACATATAGTTAATAAGTTTAAATAAAATAAATATAATTGTATGTACTAGATATTGTTTAGATTAAATAGTTTAAATATAACTTAATATATATACTAGGTTTAATTAATATAAATGGTTATTAGATTACTACTGTATATAGTAAGATTATTAATAAATATACATAAATATTACTCAGTCTAGATACACCCGTCGATCTACTGCCTGCAGTAGATCGACGGGCTAGAAATGATATTGTTTATAAATAAAATACTAATTAAATATAACTACTAGTACTATATATTGTTTAAGTTAAATAATTTAAATATTGCCATTATATATAGTTAAGATTAGAAATATAAAGTTTATCAATTACATATAGTTAATTAATTAATAAAAGTATACTAAATATAGCTGTAAGTATTATAGATTATAAATAGTTAATAATTAATAATATACTTAATACATTTACTAAATATTAGAATTATTATTTATTTTTATATTCATTAATACATATAGTAGATATTATAGAGATATTAGTAATTTTACAAATACTAAAACTGGCCCGTCCAGCTAGCTGGACGGGTGTATAATTAGTTCTTTATAAAATGATATAAATTTTTATATAAGTTACTATATTTACTAGATATTATTTATAGTTTATTAATAACAATATAGTTAATACACACACTAGATATTTGAAACACTATTAATTTATATATTTATTTTAATATTTATACTACATTTAATAGATATATAAAGCTATATAAGTTACTATATTTATTAGTTATTATTTATAGTTTATTAATCACAATATATTTAATACACATACTCTCACCGATCTGCTGCATGCAGCAGATCGGCGAGTTGAAAAAGATATTTGAGACATTATTTATTTTATAGTTTTATTTTATATTTATACTATATATAATAGATTTATAAAGTTATAGAGATTGTATAATTAGTTATTATATTTAGTAGATATAATTTATAGTTAATCAATAATTATATACTTAATACACATATTAGATATTTGAGAGATTATTTATTTTATATTTATTTTTATATTTATACTACATCTAGTAAACCTAATAAAGTTATATTAATTGTAAGATTAGTTATTATATGTATTAGATATAATTTATAGTTTATTAATAATGATATACTTAATACACATACTAGGTATATTATTTATTTATTTTTATTCTTTTATTCATACTATAGTTAGTAGAGATTATAGTGATTTTACAAATACTAAAACTGGCCCGTCCAGCTAGCTGGACGGGTGTATAATTAGCTATCTATAAAGTTATGGAGATTATATAATTAGTTACTATATTTACTAGATCTAATTTATATTTATTTATAGTTTATTTATAATAATATACTGCTATATACATTAAAGATAATTAATTAATTAAACCCTAATATTTATTAAGTATATATATTAGATAAAATAGATAAATTAATCTAAATATAACTCACCATATATATTATTTATTATTTATATTCATACTACATATACTAGATCAGATAAAGCTAAATAGTTTAAATATAATACTGTATTTACTTAATATTATTAGTTTATAAACCTTATTATTACTTACTATATATACTAGATCTTATAAACATTAATTTGCATATTGTTATTATATTTATTAAAGATAATTTATTTTATAAACATTAATATAACCTACTACATATAGTTGATATTGTTGATTAAATAAACCTAATATTATTAAGGGCATATAGTAGACCTAATAAAGATTATTTTTATATTATTATTTATTAATTATTATTATTATACAACTACATATAGCTAAGATTATTAGTTATTTTTATGTTAATATTAATAAACTGCATATACTATAGATTCTATATCTTTAATAGTTAATATGCTTACTAGAGATAGTAGAGATTATTTATATATTTGGCTATTATAAACCGCATATAGTGCAAATTATTCATATTTTATAGTTATTATATTTACTAAACATTATAGCTATTATTTATATTAGTATTACTTAATGTATATAGTAGAGATTATTCATATATATTTATCCTTATTATTATAAACCGCATATAGTGTAAATTATTTAGGTATTATTTATATATATATTTACTAATTATACAATACCTATACTAGATAATATAGATTATTTATCCAATTATTATAAACCGCATATATTAAAGATTATTCATTTATTTAATTTATTTATTTATTTAATATAAACTTAATGTATATAGTAAACTTTATAGTTATTTAAACCTATACTTTATATAGTAGATATAATAGTTAATTATTTACAATTATAGTATTAACTGTATATATTAGATATATTTATTATATTTTATATTTATTAATAACAATATAGTTACTATAGATAATAGATATTTATTTATTTCTTTATTTTATTTAATTATATAGATATTAGATATTATACATAGTTATAGATATTAATTAAACCTAGTAGATCTGTATTGATATTTAACTATTTATATATAACATAATACACATACTAGAGATTCTATATATAATTAAATAGTTATTATTATTATTAACAATTATTTAATACATAACTGATATTTAATACAGATAGTAGTAATTTATAAATATTAATAAGTTTATATTTAGTAATATTAGTAATAGATATAGTAAAGAATATTATTTATTATTAGTTTATTATAATTAATATAACATAATACATATAGTAGAGATTATATATATATTTAGATGTTATTTATTATTAACAATTATTTAATAGATAGCTGAGATATAATACAGATAGCTGATATTTATATGGATTTATTATTTTATTATAGAGAATATTATATAATACACATACTCTCACCGATCTGCTGCATGCAGCAGATCGATGAGTTTGAAAAAGATATAATAGAAATACTAGTACTGCCCGGCCAGCTAGCTGGCCGGGTTAGAGTTAGATTATTTATTAATAACTGTAATACATATAGCAGATATTAGATTAATTAATTAGATTTAGTTTTATTAAAGTATATAGCTTATATAGTAAAGAATAACATTTATAAATTAAATTATTATTTATTAAGATTAGTTAGTATATATAGTAGTAATAATATTAATAACAATATTTATAGATATTTATATTTTATATAATTATATAACTAAGTATAGCTGCAAGTAGTATAGATTTATATAAATTTATTAGTTTTATAGAGATTAATAATAACAATACATATAGTAGATATCTAGATTTATAATTTATATTTTTATTTATTAATAAGTATACTGTATATAGTAGATAATAATATTGATAAAGAAACTAATTATTGCCCGTCCAGCTAGCTGGACGGGTTAGATTTAATTATTATTTAAACACATTAATATTATATAATACATATAGTTAATAAGAATATTAATTAATAAGATTTATATACTTTAATTTAACTAATACATATACTAGATAATTGAATGATACTTATAAATTAAAAGTTATATAATAAAGCTATATAGATTAATAATTTAGATATTAAACATTATAAATATGATTACTTATACACCCGTCGATCTACTGCCTGCAGTAGATCGACGGGCTAGAAAATGATGTAATTTTTCAAACTAATTATATAAAATATACAATACATACAGTTAATATTTAATTGATAATAAACTTATATTTATAAAGATATATTATTACTATATATAACAAAGATAATTAAAATATATATTATTTATCTATAACAATAAAGTATATTATATATAGCATAAAGTTAATAAAATTAATAATTATTATTTATTTAGATTATAAAGATTATATAACACATGTAGTATATATTTAGATAGATTAATTAGATTTACATTTATTAATATTTAGTAATAGATATAGTATTTATTAAATTTATATTTTTTATATAGATATTATACACTACACATACTAGATATTGTTCAGGTATTTATATTTGCCCGACCAGCAAGCTGGTCGGGTTAAGATTTAGTTATTTTTATATACACTTAATACACATAGTAAAGATTAGTATTATTATAAGTTTATATTTCTTAATACATATAGTAGTAATTTAAATAATTGATTATATTTATATTATATAATGCACATAGTAGACATTAATGTTTATTAATTTAATTTCAATTTATAAATAATCTATAATACACACAGTAGATATTATATTAATTAATCTATATTATATATATTTTCAAGTTTATTAGATTTAGAAATATAAAAATAATAGCTACATATATTAGATTAGATATTGCTTTTTATAAATTAATAATAGTTGCTTCCGTCGATCTACTGCTAGCAGTAGATCGACGGACTTGGAAAAGATATAGTAAATAATTAACCGCCTAGCTATGCTAGGCGGACATAATGAGATTTATTTAATAATTTAGATTTATTTATTAGTTAACTCTGTGTAGTATATAAATAAGAAATAATAATATATATTAAATTATAACTTAGATTATATAATTAATTAGATATAAAATATAAATAATAAACAGCTATATATAGTATAAAAGATATAGTTTTTATAGATTAATAATAGTTACTAAATACAGTAAACAATTAACCGCCTAGCAGCATTACGTCCACCACATATGTGGTGGACGAAAAAGGCGGAGATAGTAGATTTAGTAAAGAATTTTGATTTTTCAAATTAATAAGCTTTATAAAGTATATAAATTAAAAATAATAAGATTTAATAATTAATATAGTATTTAGTAAGATAATAAGATTAAAAAAGATAATAAATAATTAATATAAAGTACTATAATTATAAAAATTTTGAAGTACTGCTACAGGCAGTAGCTTCAAAATTTTTTTTTCGCGAATTGGTCTCACTTGGAACATTATGTGCAGCGCGAAAAAGGTAAAATTTTGTCTACTTATTTAATATGGTATTTTTTTTTGTTTATTTAAAGCTAGATATATTATACAAATAGAGTTTCATTGATTAATGAATAATAGTAGCTATATATAGTTAATATTTATAAAATGTAAGTTAATTTATTAAGTTATTTAATTTTGTTATTTTATTTTATTATTTAATCAGCTATATACATTATAAAAATAAAAGAATTATACATATATATTATATTATGGTTTATATTATATATTAGATTAAAAACATTAATTATTTACAGCTATATAGATTATCAAAATTTTATTTATAGATTTAATATGTAATAGATAAAAAACATACTACCGCCTAGCTATGCTAGGCGGCACAAAAAGTTATTATTTTAACTAAAACATATAGCTTATATAATACTTATAATTATATTTAAATTTGTTAATATATATAGTAGACATTATACTTATATAAAAATAGATATAAATTATTATTAATACTTAGTACATGTAGTAGATATTTAATTTATTAATTAGTTTTATTAATTATTTATATTCAATAATACAGATGGTAGATATTAATTAAAGTTATTTATTTTTAGATTTATTAATATTATCTAATGTATATAGCAGACATTATAGTAAAATTAATATTTAGTACCCGTCCAGCAAGCCTCCGTCATTCACATATGTGAATGACGTAAAGGACGGGGTTTATTGTTTGTATTTTAATAACATTATTTACTATTACATATAGTAGATATTTTTATTAAAAAGTTATATTTATTATTATTAATATTATCTAATACACATAGTAAAGATTGATATGAATAATTATATTTATATTTATGTTTATATTTATCAAAGTTATATAATACATATAGTAGATATCTTAATTAATAATTAGTTTTATTATTATTATTTATTTTTATAATACAGATAGTAAAGATTAAGAACAATAATTAATATAAATAAAGTATATTTTCAAGCCCGTCGATCTACTGCAGGCAGTAGATCGACGGGTGTATAAGTTATAGATTTTATTAAGTTATAATATAAATAAAGTATACTGTATTAGTTAGAATAATCAATATTTATAATTTAGATAATATATATAGTATTAGTAATATATATTTAATAATTAATATTTATATAGTACATATAGTATATAGATTAAAGATTTATATTTATTTAATTTAATTAATTTATTTAAAAATAATAAATAAGTGTTACTAGTAGTAGTATTAATAATTACCAATATTTTATAATTAATAAAGTATATAATATATAGTATTAGTTATATATAATTAATAAAGTATATAGTATATAGTATAGATTATAATGATTTTAATATATATTTATTTATTTATAAATAGTATATTATTACTAGTAGTAGTAGTATAATTAATAATAATGAATATTTAATAATATAGATAATGTATATAGTATAAGTTATATATATATAAGAATTAATAATTTATATAATGTATATTTCCAAATCCATCGAGCTACTGCTAGCAGTAGCTCGATGGAAGTATATAGATAATAATTAATAATTTTAATTTAAAAGAATAGATAAGTGCTACTAGTAGTAGCAGTATTAGTTATTAAAAATTAATGAATATTTTGTATAAGTATAGGTAGTTCAGTATAAGTATGATAATTAGCTGGACGTGCTAGTATTAGTTCAATATCTGAATTTCTATTACTTCTAGTATTATTACTTTCTAAGTAGTCAGGAGTTACAGCTACTTCTTCAAAACGCGTAGCAGCTTGCTGCTACGTGAAGTGTATAAATTTATAAAAATGATATAAATTATATATCTTAATGATTCTTATAATTATAATTAATTTATTTACTATTACATATACTTATTATTATTAAAGAACATAATCTTTTTAAATACTATTATATTTAGTATTGATATTTAAACTTTATAAACATAATTTAGATTAATAAAATATTACTATCTATATTAATGAATTTATTTTATATTAATTAATACATGTAGCTTATAAAATTGATAAGTCTTAGTTCCGCCGCTATCATAGATAGCGGCGGTTAGTATATATTCACTACTACGTACAGTATAGTTTTATAAAAAGTTATATCATTTACTATTATATTTATTATAGTTAATAATTACTATCTACATTAATAATATTTAATATTTATAAATATTAATATTATCATAATTAATACTCCGATTCGTCGATCTGCTGCATGCAGCAGATCGACGGAAGTATATACATTACAGTATATTTTATATTTATAATAAAGTTATAATAGCTAGATATAGTATAAGTTATTAATAATAAAATTAATAAAAGTATACTACATACAGTAATTACGATAGACGTGAATCGAACACGCACAGTAGCATTGGAAGTGCCAGGGTCTACCATTAACCTACTATCGTACTAATGCTTACCTATATAATTAATAGCTATAGTATATACTAATGATAGTATAACTTAATACATTTAGTAGTAAATAATTTATAAAAAATATATGTCTTTCAAGCCCGTCGATCTACTGCAGGCAGTAGATTGACGGGTGTCTAGATTTATTTAATGATTGTACTACACCTAGTATATTTCTAATAAAATAATAATCTCTATAAATAAATGCACTATATATAGCTTATATTAATTAATAAATATATAAGTAATAATTTATAATAATGATACTGTATATAGTTTAAAAGAATAGTTATACTTTTTTTAAAGTTCCAATATAGTATAGTATATTTTCTAATGTAGATATTAGAGGTACTATTATTAAATAATGAGCAAAATAGTAAGCTGTAGCATACTGTCCTAAAGCTATATATGGTACTTCAACATGAAGCTGTCCTAAGTTACCTAATAAGATAAAATTGAAAACAAATAAATAGAAAGCTAATTTAGATAGTATTTTAAATGTATTACCTCTTATAACAGATCTATCACTGTATGGTAGCGTTAATAAGATAAGTATAGCACCAAACATAGCTATAACTCCACCTAGCTTATCTGGGATGCTACGCAGTATTGCATAAAAAGGTAATAAATATCATTCAGGTACAATAGATGGAGGAGTTACCATTGGATTACCTGGTATATAATTATCACTATGTCCTAAAGTGTTTGGACTATAGAAAACAAATAAACTGAAAATTAATAAAAATACAAATACAGTTACTAGATCTTTAAATACAAAATATGGATGGAAGCTAAGTCTATCTATATTAGCTGTTACACCTAGTGGATTTGATGATCCATTAACATGTAAAGCCATTAAATGCATACATACTAATGCAGCTAGTATAAATGGAAGTAAAAAATGTAAAGCAAAGAATCTTTGTATTGTAGGATTACTTACTGAAAAACCACCTCAAATAACATATAAAACTTACTATGTGTTTTCAAGTCCGTCGATCTACTGCATGCAGTAGATCGACGGAAGTATATAAATTATAAAGTAATAAAAATGAATTATTGTTACTATATACATTGTTATATTTTAATAATATTATACTTATATAATACATATAGCTTTAAAGAAATAAGATTATAAATTATATATATTTATAGATATTAATAAACTATTTTTAATTTAAACTTTAATTAGCTAAGTATAGTATAATATTATTAATTTTTATACATAAATAATTAAGTACATGTATTACAATAATATCAATTTGTATAAAGTAATCATTTTCAAGCCCGTCGATCTACTGCAGGCAGTAGATCGACGGGTGTACATTAGTTATAAAATATATACTATATCTGGTATATACACTATAAAATAAATTATTAGTGCATACAGTGTAATATATTTGTTTATAATATATTTACTTATAATTACTTATAAGATTAGACTATATCATCATCCTTATATTAATGCTACATATAGTAGGTTTATTAAGATTTATAAACTACTACTACAGATAGCAGATATTTAGGATGTAAGGCGCTCTTGGTCAATTATTGTTATATTACTCATTAACTAGTCGTTGAACGTTTATATTCCTTTAAGTATACTATATATAGCTTATTATCATGTGTTTATTTATAAATAATTAGTACTACATATAGCTTACTTTCATATAGAATATACTTCGCTACATATAATCCTTATAGTAAGGACTTCTATATAATTCACCTTATTTTCAAATATATTTTTCAATATATTGCCGCTTATAATAAACTTTTTTTATTTTTTATATTTAATTTTTATACTAAATATAGTAGTAAGAAGTTAATAAACGGAACTATATCATTTCCAATAAATGGTATTGCTGATAGTAAGTTTGTAATAACAGTAGCACCTCAATGACTCATTTGTCCATATACTAAACAATACAATTTTCTCGACTGTGCATTATGCATCATTTCAGATACCTACTTGTGTTGCAGTCAGTAGCGATTATTTATTTAACCGACGATCTTATTAAAAATTTTAATCGTTTTCACAAGTATAGCCAATAGATACTACATACAGTACTATTAATAATAAAAACTATTATTTACTTATTATAATATTTCTAATAAAAGTTACTATTATAATCATACTACTAGATAAGTATGTAAAAGTAGACTATCTATTTATTTATACTACATACAGCATTAATTAATCTGATTTTCTAATATAATATTTATCATTTCAATCAAGCTTATATAAGCTAGATTTAATTCTAACTAATTTATCTTTATTATTATTATAGTATAAGCTAGACTTAGTAAGATTTTTAACAATATCATTATTATTGCTAAGATAATTATCATCTAAATACTTACTAAATATAGTAGGTATATATATTCAACCTATATTTAATGAACGTTCTATAATTTTATAACTACAACATAAATAGTGACTAGCTGTATTAGCATTTTTAAATTTACAAATATAATTATTATTTATATCATATAATTTAATATTACTACTAGGTATAGTAAATTTATTATTAATAATATCAGTTTTAATTAAGCTACATGTATTAAGTTTATTTAATAATGAATAACGTTCTTTATCAAATGATAATTTTAATTTTTGTATATTTTCATCAATATCTATATTACTGATACTAGTATTAGCTTCTCTTAATATATTATATTTAGGTAATAAAGCTATTAAGTACATAGTTTCCAATTCATATAAGTTTCTACTACATGTATTAGATAAATAATTAAAGTTATTATTATCAATCTTACTACTACATGTAGGATAATATTCTAAAATTGCAAATATAAAATTATTTAAACCATTTTTCAATATAGCTTTCTTTACTATTTTATTACCATTTAAATTAATCATATGTTTACTAAATGTAGTATATATTTTATTAATATTAGCTGATCCAATATAATAATTACGTGATATTTTATTTATTATAATGTAGATAGCAGCTTTATTCTTTAATTGTTGAATCATTTTAGAACGTTCATTTATATTATATAAATTAGTTCAATAATCTTTAACATCAATATTTAATTCTTTGAATATAACCTCAGGCTTAGTTTGATCTTGTACTGCTCTTAGCATACTTTTATATCTTTTTTGATTAATAAATTTATTATTTTTATTAAAGCTAGATATAGTAGTATAATTAACAATATTATGATTATTATATTTATTAGATTTATTTTCCACGTCGTTCACAAATGTGAACGACGTGGTTGCTATATGTAGTATTAAAAATAGATTTTGGGCTATTATTTAAGTAACCCATAAAAGCTGTAGCCATTGTAAGTATAAATATTATAACTCCAATAATTCAAGCTAGCAGTCTTGGTGTTTTATAACTTCCATAATATAAAGCTTTACCTATATGTAAGTACATACAAATGAAGAAAAATGAAGCTCCATTAGCATGTATATATCTTAATAATCAACCAGCTTGTACATCTCTCATTATATGCTCTACACTATCAAAAGCTAATTCAATATTAGAACTATAATGCATAGCTAAGAAAACTCCAGATGCTATCTGTATTACTAAACACATACCTAATAATGAACCTAAATTTCATCAGTAATTTAAGCTACTAGGTTGTGGACTATCTATTAGATAACTATTAACTAAAGATAAAAACGTATTTGATTTACGAATTGGCATTATATAATATAATAAAATGTTATTCAAAAATAATTATAATAATTGAACTGTATATAGCAGAACAATTTGAAAGAAATGAATCTTTTTAATTAGTGTACCTATATAATTATATTTAATTTATAATATATACTATCAGTAATAAGATAATTTAATAATATTTATGCTTTATAAATTACTATATGTAGTATAAAATTGTTAATAATTTATATGGTTATAATTAATACTTCCATCGAGCTACTGCTAGCAGTAGCTCGATGGATTTGGAAATATATATTATAGTTTATTAATAATATAAGTCATTATATAAGTTATAATAATTCTACTACATATAACATAGATTTTATTAATAAAAATGTCCATTACTCGCGGCTCTCATAGAGAGCCGCGTTAAAGGTAAAATTATCTACTTCCGTCGAGCTACTGCTAGCAGTAGCTCGACGGACTTGGAAATATACATTATGTATTTGTAAATAATAACTAATATTTAGATACTATATTTAGTTATAAATTTATTACTTTTAATTATATAAATTAATTAAACTTATTTTATAATATCTACTGTATACATTTATAAATGTAATTTAGTAAACTTATACTATATTTAGCAACCTCGTCGACCACATATGTGGTCGACGAGGAAGGTTATAGGAATAGATATAATATATTTAATATAAATAATACATTAATATAAGTTATAGCTCTACTTACTCCAGTAGGACCTAGAACTTTAAGTAGACCTTGATCTATATTAGTATTCATTATACCACCTAGTGTTAAAGCTTTACGAATTACAACATTATTTAATAATTGATCATAATAAATTCTATTACTAAAGTAGCTATGTACAGCTGATTTATTTAATTTATAACTAAACTCATAAACAGCTACAAGTAGTATAGATAATGATAAACCTAATACTAATGGCATTAATTTAATATAATATGGTAATGTATATTCAACTTCAATAAAGTTATTATTTACTGGTAGCGTTAGTGAGAAATGTGAAATAACATCATCTCTATATCAACCAATAAAGATACTATATATAACTAGTATTAACATTGGAATAATCATACCTATATTTTCATGTATATAATTATAACTATTTTTATTACTTTGTGGATTATTTAAAAATGTTAAATATATAACTCTTAATGAATACATACTAGTAAGAGTAGCAGATCCAACAGCTATATAATATAAAATATAACCACTTAATGTATAAGTACCATATAGTGATTCAATTATAATATCTTTACTATAATATCCAGTAAGTCCAGGTATTGCCATTAATGATAAGCTAGCTATTAGTATAGCTGTATAACTGAAAGGCAGGTAGCTTATTAGACCTCCATATTTTCTCATATCTTGAGTTTCAGAAATCATACTGTGTATAACAGATCCAGCTCCCATAAATAATAAAGCTTTGAAAAAGGCATGACAATATAAGTGATATATAGCTAAATCATAACTACTAATACCTATAGCTAATACCATTATACTTAATTGACTCATTGTTGATAAAGCTATTACTCTTTTAATATCATTAGTAACTAAAGCTATTAATCCACTTACTAGAGTAGTTAGTCCACCTAATCAAGCTATACCTAGTAGTAAAGTTGGTGAATATTCTAAAATTATATAAGATCTAACTAATAAATACACTCCAGCACATACCATAGTAGCTGCATGTAGTAGAGCACTTACAGGTGTAGGTCCTTCCATTGCCTGTAGTAGTCATCCATGTAATCCTAATTGTGCACTTTTAGCAGTTGCAGCTAGCAGAAATAGTAGACTTAAAATATTTAATAATAAAGTATTCATATATGGACTTAATAATATAATAGTTTCATAATCTACAGCACTATAATAATTTATTAAAAGTCCTAATGCTACTACTAGAAAAGTATCACCCATTCTATTTAATAAAACAGCAGATAAAGCTGCCTTCATTGCTGCTATTCTAGTTGATCAAAATGAAATTAATAAATAAGAAATAACTCCAACAAATTCTCAACCAATGAATAGCATTAAATAATTATCACTTAATACTAATATACTCATGAAAATAGCAAATACACTTAGTATAATTAAGAATCTATTTCTATTTGGATCATGACTCATATAAGTAACTGCATATAGTAGAACACATAGAGTAACAATTCCAACTGGAATCATAACACTCATAGCTAAGCTATCTAGAGCTAGACCAAATGGAATTGATAAATTTCCAATAGAGATTCAGCTACCTATAGTAATATAGCTAGTTTCTTCATAAAAATAATATAATAATTGCATTTAAATACTGCTACCTACAGTACCTCTTAAACGATAATATGCAACTAATAAACTTAAACCTATAGCAGATTCAGCTCCAGCTAGTAGTATTATAATTATAGCATACACAGTAGCATATGCATCATCAAAATAACCACTAAGATTTATAATTTTTAAAGTTACTGTTAGTAATAGAATTTCTAAAGCTATCAGTAGTGTAATTAAATTATTATTACTAAGATAATAAGTTAATAATGTAGTTAATATAGCTACCATTAAACTTTCTCCTTATATGTTATATTCATATAAATAATCATTTATGTTATAACTATTTCCCTTATAGTAGAATATTATATATGCTGCATGTATTACTTGATTTTAATAAAGTTATATTTTTTATACTAAATATTATCAACTGTAAGTAGTATTAAATATAGATAATTATTTATGTTTTATTAAAAATATTTATAAACTAGATATAATAAATACTTAAAATATTTATGTCGATTAATAAATTATTTATTATTATCAATAAGCTGCAAGTAGTAGTTAATTTTAATAATATAAAGATATACTAATTCATAACTCTATATATTAGAAAGTAACCTTTACAAAATAATATATATTAATAAGCTACATGTATTAGTAAGAATAAGATTTTTTATAAACATTAAGAATATCTAATTATATTTTCAAGTCCGTCGATCTACTACCTGTAGTAGATCGACGGAAGTATAGATTATGTTTTATATATATTATAGATATAAGCTGTATGTAGTAAGTAATAATAGAAATATAGTTATAAAATTGAATAAGTTATTAACTATCTGTATTAAGTAAAATAAAATAATTATTATAAAATAGGATACTTTATATAGCATATAATAATTAAGATAATATTATTCTTATTTATAAGCTACATATAATAAACTTTTTATTAATATAAAAATGGTTAAAATATTGATAATTTACAAAATCATACTGTACATAGTAGACTTTATAAAATACTATTAC